GCGCTATTGGCGGCAATAAAATAAATAGCTCACTGAGCGATGATTGATGCAGCCCCCACCTCTGAAAGCTGAAGGAAGGCAGTGCCCTCGATTGTTTTGTTCCAGAGAGAAGAATCATGGCGCCCCAGAACCGTGACATCCAGCAGCAGCATCCCCTTGCGTGCGAGAGACTTCTATGCCAGCCGTTATTCCCGGCTCTGTTATGAAAGAAAGCGGCAGACTAATCTTACAGGTGTTCCCTAATGAGGGATTTTAAGAGATTAATTAGGGTTCTCCTTTCTCTCCTCCACCCATCCGCTGAGGGTTTCAGTATTCATCTCCGCAGATATTTCCAGATCGCGAGACATAATCTTCTCTACGACACTGGAGTAGATTTCTGCCATTTCCGGAAAGTGAACGGACAGCCGCCCCTTCCCCTTCTCACAATGTTCCCGAACTTGCTCAAAAAAATGGGATCGGCGTGGGGAACTTCCGCCGGTTCTGGAGCCAGCGGGTTCTGAATGACCTCCCTCTCACGGTTAAAAAAGTAGTTAACCATCTCGAAAAAATCCATATCGTCCATCCGAAAAACGTGTCTCAACTACAGCCAACTCCCCTGTTTCCCTGTCGAAAAACCAACCCTACTCAATTTGTTCTAGAAATGCTAACCAAGTGACACACTGGGGCCATGGGTCATGAAAGAGGTTGACCCCCATCCCCCTTCACTATGTATGGCCAATGAACTCCTCGCTTTAGTCCGTTCTTTTCTTTCTTTGGGCTCGGGTCGATAGTAGCCGTGGTAGTAATGTCCCGGAGCCCGGCTACCGACCCGAGGCGCCGATCGGGAAAGCCATAAAGGGACGTTAAACGTAATTCTAGAAGAGCGTTACCACAACAAAAAAAATCCGAGTCTTGGAAGTTCAAGTGAAAGTTTATTAGACTAGTCCCACTAAGATGGTGGGGAAACTGACTTCCGAGAGAGCTGCTTTCGCCTCGGTAATTACCTAACGAGAGAGAGCCGATGCCAAAGTCGCCCTTTACGCGAGGGAACGCCAGACAGACTTACCTCTCTGCTAACTACGTTTTATATAGACTGGAAGCTAGAGAGATACTATACTAAGGTATAGTGCCGCTACCATACCAGAGAAGGCTGTTTCATGCTAGGCGTCCAGACCTACTACGCCCGAGCCGCATCCCCGGCACACTTGCTATATCCACTAATGCTTCATCCTACCAACTATACCTGATATAAAGCCGTTCTATAAAAATTCAAGACAACAAGAAAGCAAGAAAACGATAGCGATCGGTTTGGGAGCGTCACGGGGGGGGAGAAGTCTTTCAAGGACCCGGCTTCGTAGACAGGGGTTCGTGGACGAGAAAGAATAGAATCAAGGGCATGCCCGACCCGAGCTACTAGGCCAGGGCCAGAGGAGAGGAACTATTTCAAGCAAGGATGCTATGACCTCAGACTTGAGACCGATTCAAAGATATAGGAATGAATGAATCCAATGTTATCTATACCGTGTTTTTGGGCTGTCATAATGTGACAGTTTCGACTTCCATCGGTCGACTTCTGTCGTCTCTGTCTATCCGTTTAGGGAATGGGCTTATTCATTCCGATTTCTGTAAATACTTCTGTGTCAATATCTCCCCCAGCCTCGGTTTAAAAAGCTCCTGCCCTTCTTGCGGGCTCTCAGTGATCAAATCTGGTTTTGGGAGTTGCCGGTGTGAATCCCGTTCGTTCCTTTCTTTCTTTGCCGGGTCAAGGAGATTGGTTGGGTTCTTTGCTTGCTTATTCCACTTCTTTCAGTGGGAGGATTTTCATCATCAGCAGCAGGTGGGCTTGGGCTCAGTTCATCGATTGCTGTGGATTCTGTTTCAGTAGAAGATTCTATTCATGAGGAGTGAGGAGTAGCGGTTCGCGTTCTTTCAATAGTAGTTCTCTCTCCCCTTCATCTAATCCGATCTCTTGGTTGGTCTGGTCCTTCCATGAGGAAAAGGCTCGCAATGGCTTGATTCTTTTAGTGAAAACGTGAGCCGAGGCTCTGCTCTCTTCTGGGTCTAGGTATGTGATAAAGGTTCTCAAAAGGGCATTCTTTTTTAGTATAGTAACATCTGCCCCTCCTTTAATGATAGTCTTTCTTTCTTTCTTTCCTAGCCAGTCTCCTCAAGGCTTGGTCCAAGCGGAAGAAGGGCTGTGCTAGTGAATCGAGATGCGAGATGCTAGTTTATCGAAAAGTCTTTTACAGTATTATTGAAGTGAACTTTCAGCAATAGCCGAGTTCATCGAAGAAGCAGAAGAGGAGAGAGGAGGAATCTGTCGCTACTGTAGTAGCTCTTTTGTCTTTATCTGTCGGTCCAAAACGAGCGTATCGGTCCATTCCGTATTCCCGTTCTCTTATAAAGAATGGGTCTCTTCCCCTGGCCTCGTTATCTCTCACAAGTCTCTCTGGTATAGGCAAGGGCTCATCTGTGAATGAATCCATTTACTATATTCCTCTCCTCCTCCCCCAGTCTGGTCCCCTTCTTTGTATCGGTCTTTGTTGCGGAGCTGAGGTCGAAAGGAGCTTTGGGAAAGTCCCCAACTGGTCTTGACCGACCAACTGCCGAAATGCCCTTGCTTGGGTCAGCTCTTCGGGGGTCAAGTCTTTTGACAAGCTTTTCTGAGGCCACCTTTCTTAGTAAAGGCTTTTGTTTGTGGTCTGCGATGGGTCTAGCCCCGTGAGCCTCTCCAAACGTTCTCAAATCGGCCTCTTTGTTGTTGTTGTTACGGGCGTACGGTACTACGGCCTTTATTATTCCACTTTCTCAAAATGTAGAGCAGCGAATCGAGAGTCTCTCGCTATGTCCCCATTCCTTTCTTCGATTCTATGGCCGATCTTCTTTAATCCAAAGCTGGTGCAAGCAATCTCATAGGTGGATTCACGGGGACGAGATAGGAAAGCATCAAGCAAGAAAAGGCTTTTACTAAATAAGGCCGGTTCTTCTAAGCAATTAAAGGGCTACGGCTTTCGCGGGCAATCAAGGCGCGAATCCCTAGCTTGTTCGATACCGATTCCGTTAAATATTAAGATTTGAATGAAAGTATAGTGTACACCCCGGCCGCTTTCTTGGAACTAATTGATAGGCACTTAGTGTTTGTTATAACTATATAAACAAATATAACAAGCGTGCGATATGCAGCATCAACCAACGGAAAAACGTAGTCACGGCCTGTGCTATAATGCATCCCCAAAAGCCCTCCACCCCACCAAAAACTCAACAATTACATTGCCTGCTCGTGACACATAGGGCTTGCTGCGATTCTTTTCTTGCTGTTCGTGATTACTCTTAATTAAATAAATGGCGAACGGATTTCGACGAGGGAATGGGTTGATAAAGCCTTCCCCCTCGTCTTCTACCGCTTCGGTGGCGTCCCGTTGGCAGCTCCTACGGAGATCGCTCCGAAGAACTACGCGGCGGTTGTGGCTGGTCGTCCTAAACCGACCGACGAGTCTGCAATATATTTGATTTTGAGGCAATTTTTTATTGCGGAAAAATCTCGATATTGCTTGGTAGGACGTTTCCTCCGAGGCCGCCCTCTTCTACTTGTCGTTCGAGAGTTCGCTCGTAAGAACTGGCGTACCAAGGGAGATCTTTCGATCACTCTGTTAGATCCAAGGCACGTCTTCATCAAGCTCTCGAACAAAGAAAATATGCACTAAAAAACAAAGAGAAGTTGTTGATTGAAGGATTGATGTTTAGGGCCGGAGCCATGATTTCCGTCTCCGCAATGGCAATCCAATGCATGCCCCTATTTGGTTGGGTATCGCGACCCCATCTGCCTATTGTCTTCTTCTTTGAGTTTCGCCTGTTTTCTATCGTCTCTACTTTCGGAATTGGCCTGACCCTTGATGGTCCTACGAAGCTTGTCTCACGCCCCAACGTAGCTAGGGTTTGTGTAGAAGTTGGTCTTCTCAAGGAAAACCTCCCAAATCGTGTTTGGATTGGATCGACTTTATATGGATCACTAGCAATAAATTGTTTCTTTTTGAATACCTAAGTTCTGCACGCATTGCAGACGACAAGGTCATGCCCGTCACGAATGCAAAGTGGCGAATCGAGTAAAAAAACCTAGTGTCAACCCGTCACCGAGAATGGCCTATGTTCCAAGAACCAATGCTACCAATACGGTCAGCACCTACCACTGAAACGATGCCTGCTGCTGATAATGCGGCTATTGTTCAAAATGCACCTACTGAGGTGAATGCTGGTGTGGCTGAAGCTGCAAATAATGCTCCGGTTTTTTTTTCATGCTAATGACCCAACCAATCCAGAAGCTTTAAAGTAAGTCAGGGCTGCTACCATTGAAGTTAGCCTTCGTGATTCAGATGTTGCTGCTGCTGACATGCAAACCATTGAAGATGGTCCTCGGGGCGAAGAGCTTGAACCATATAATAATCCCCAAGCTCCTGTTCTTCAAAAATCGGAGTATTTAGCTATTGGAAAATCGCCTTCGGTTAACGCAGCCTATAATACCGGCGGTAGCTCTCCCTCACGGGGACAGCAGGAAGAGGTAGGTTATCCTACAGAAATTTTGTTGATAATCAAGACCCTCTACGGATCATGCACTGGATCCATCCGGCCCGGAATCCAATGAACCAATGGTTAACCCTCTTTTTTAGTGGTTGCCATACAGAGACAAGTTCGCGCTTTCTCCTTAGAAGGAAGGTCCTCAAAGCCTCTTCATTCCAATAATCATGATGAAGAATCCAATAGCTCCTCTCAGGACCCACAATCATCTATCTTTGAGAAAGATTTGAAACCGGAGCCTCCGAACAAGGCAAACGCAGCACCTGGGTAAGATAAGAGCGCGACTACTAGGGCACAATCCAAACTTGGGGCTAAGCCCCACCCCACTCTATTTCCAAAATTTCCACAATTGCAATTGTTTGGAATGCAAGGGGCGTCAGCAATGGCCCCACGCGTAGACATCTCGACGATCTTGCTCGGACCGGGCTTTAGTCTTTGGTTGTCATCCTGAAACCAATGGTTAGAAGGTCCAACTATGTATCAAAATTGAAGCGGAGATTGCGTATGGATGGATGAATGTCGAGCATCTCGGATGAATCCCCTGCCAATATCTTGGTCTTTTGGAGAGAAGATATCCTTGACCTGTCTATGATTGAAGCCAATGCCCAATTCAATTCATTTCTACCAATGCTAAGATCAAATCTTAAAATACTCAGGTACGCCCCCTTTTTGTTCACGCAAGCTGTTAAACTATTGATAGGCGAGACCCGTGGGATGAATTTAGAAAAATGACTCTAATTGCTCTTCCCCAAAAAAACCTCTTAAAAGATATTTTAATGCTGTTTTGTCACCGGAAGATAAACTGGGAGGGCTACTCTTGCATAGCATAGCGAAGAGGGTATTTAATGAAGCTAAGCTGTGAACGATTGTGGCTTAATGGATGTGGGATTTGTTAAAAGTGGGTTCCCGTGGTGTAATAATACTCTTTCTATCTGGTCAAGACTAGATAGAGTTTTCGCAAACAGCAAATGGTTGTCCATCTTTCCTAATATACGAGTGGAGCACTTCCCCTGACTCAAATCAGATCATTGCCCACTCTTGATCAAAATTGGCCTTAAAAGCGCCGCCTTCCGGCCGTTTAAAAAAGAGAGATTTTGGCTTGAATACGACTCTTTTTTGGAGGTGGTGTCTACCTCTTGGAAACAACCGGCCTGGGGATCCCCGTTATACCGTTTCTTTTCTAAATTGAAACGACTTAAGGGGGACCTCAAACTTTGGATAAATATGTTGTGGGATCGATTTTTTCAAAGATCAAAGAAGCGGAATTTCATTTCAGGTCTGCGACATTCAGAAATTATCTGGAAACAGAAATCCCGTATCAAATGGCTAAAGGAGGGCGATAGAAAGAGACCAGATTTTTTCATCTCTCTACTTTAGCTAGAAGATCCAGAAAGAACTCAAAAGAAGTTGTTAAAGATGATGGCTCTACCCTTAGTGATGTGTTTCAGGTGGGGGCCAAAGCTGCTGAGCACTTTCAAGGGCTCTGCTTTTCATGGTTTCCGAGCGGGGGGTGGTGCCTGAAGCCTAATCTATTTAGATTTATTCCCACGATGATCACTGATGCTGAAAATCTCTCCCAGGTTTCCACGCCATAACGAAAAGAAATCCATGATGCGGTGAAAATAAAGCCTGGTTAGAGTGCCCTCCTCTATCCTTTAAATTGATGGATTCCCAGGTCTGTTGGAAGATTATTGAAGACGACCCGGTCAGGGCGGTTCACAATTTCTTTGCTGAAGGCGCTGTTAAGTGAAGTTTGAATTCAAATTTCATTGCCCTTATTCCGAAAGTGGAAAGTCCTTCACATTTTCACCAATTTCGACCTACCTTTATTTATGGGATATTTGAAGGAGAGCTTTGTCACTTTTTCTTAAAAATTATATCTAGCTCGAAGAATGAGTTGGATTCTCCCTAGAATCATTTTTAAGGAACAAGGGGCTTTTTTTTGTTAAAGGACTAACTATTGTAGAGAAGATCTCCTTGGCTCACGAGGTGGCTTTAAGTGATAGGGTATTTAAACCGAAAGACTTAAAAATAAAATAGGAGGGAGGGGGTCAAAAGAAACTCAGGATATGGCAAAAGCATCTTTTTGGATCGAATGGGCTTCTTTGTTGGGGGTAATGAAAATTTTGTGATAAATGGCGGAATTTTATACATGGATGTTTATGTAATGAACACTTTTGAGTGCTTGTGGATGGTGTGCCACATGGGTACTTTCCAGCTTCTCGAGGGCTGCGACAAGGGTTCCAAACCTAGCCTGTTGATTTTAGCTGAAGAAGTACTAAGCCGGGGCCTACAGGAGTTGGTATCATTCAAAATGATACCAACTTACCATGCTTTGAGATCGTGCCCAACACTCTCCCACCTTCTCTTTGCGAACGATGTTCTAGTATTTTATAATGGCCATAAACGGAATCTTAAGAAGCTTAAAATCTTTCTGGAAACAAGTAAGAAGCTGATTGTAATGGCCAAAAGGTCAATTTCGATAAGAGCCAGTGCTTCCTCTCGAACAGGGCTCCTCGCAGAAATTCCAGATCATTGAAGAGGAATAAAAAATGGTAGTTTTCCTATAAAGTACCTGGATGTTCCCTTGTCCCCCAAGAGAATAAAGAGAGAGCATTGCCTTCCTCTACTGGAGAAAATGAAAAAGAGAATCTCAGGTTGGAAAAACAAATTGTTGTCCTCCGGAGGTCGACTAAGGCTTATAAAACATGTTAAAGTCTTCCGATGCACATATTAACAGTTTTATCCTTAATTACCCGGCCTACACTTCGGCTACTAATAAGGGGGCAAAACCTTACAACTAGATTGGAGATGATCCCTTCTCTCCAGTGAGTGCAGTGAAGGACTCTCGCCTCACTCGCCCGTTTGACTTATGGCATCATCGACTTGCTTTTCAACCTAAGTGATTTCATAACCAGAAAGAAAGACCTCTCTTTCGGGATCAGTCCCGTCCCTAGATGTAGTAGTCAATCAGCGGGACATTCAAAGAAGCTATGCACCTTCACTGAATGTTAATGAAAGCAAGCCCTTTCATCCTAATCTCATCTACTGAAAAGGGGGCCGGGCGTAGCGCGTTCTTTTTTGGGACACATAGGTTATTACAGACGCATCATTAAACACTTTGCGAAGCGCGGAACCCCGGAATGGAATCATTGCAGAAGAAAGGTATAACGGTTGGGGACCGGAACAGGATTCAGCCTTTAAGCATGCAGATGAGTGTTTGCTGTCAGCCCCAATCCTTCGGTTTTCAGATTGGAATAAGGAGTTCATGTTCATACTGACGCATCCACTCTATGCCATTGGATGTATGTTGACGCAAGAAGGGCCGCTTGATCACCCCATCTACTTTGCAAGTAGACGACTTTCCGCTTGGGAATTAGACAAGCACCGAACCTTCTTTATCATGATCCGACCCACACCTAAGACCCGAGATTGAGCACCAGAGCTGCTCATAACAAGGTACCAAAAAGAAGAATGTGATGAGTTCATATTCTCCAGATTCGACTATAAACCAAATAGTGAGGATGAAAAAAAGCATAAGCTACCTCGTTTGTGCTCCCGTCTTTCCCGCTTCCATCTTCGGTGGATGGCCCCCTATCTCTTAAAGCTTCTATGCGATCCATGTAGCTATTTATTGGTGCCTTTGCTTCCCGCGGCTTCTTTTACTATAGCTCTGCCGCCATCCCTGCTATTGGTCTCAATGAATCTGGTATGCTTCCTTTCTCTGCCTTAGATTTGATCAAAAGACCAGTGTGCCTTTTTTTCTCAATGGTTGCTAGACTGGTTGTCTTGTTTCAAGTCTCATAAGGTCTCTACTAATAACTCTTTTTTTGAGTTAATTACAATTCTCTGGGTTATATGGTCAACTAGAAAGAAAATTGTCTTTCAGAATGAATCATTTTCACCTCACTCCATCATCAGAATAGCTTGGGATACAGCCATTTGGTTTCATAAAGCTTCAATCCACTCTGAATCTGAATTTTATTCTACACATTCATTTGAATCAACCTCCAATTCACTCATGCACCTCACAACAACCGATCTGACTCACTCATCTGATCCCACAATCTCATGTCAGACCCTAGTCATTCTTATTGTGGATGGGTCATGGAAAGAATCTGCGTTATGGAGTGGTATTGGCTTAGTAGCTCTTGACAGCAACCATTGCAGATTTCAGGCGAGAAAATCCCTCCGTATGATCTACAGCCGCTGGTTCACGAGATCCAATCACTTGCTACTTATTTATCTTTCTGTGAACTCAAGAAGGTTCCGAGACAAGCTGTCAATGATGCCCACCGTCTAGCACAACAAGCTCTTACCAATTATCTTTCTTTCCATTGGGACACTGGCTGATGTAGTAGAACTACAGATTCCATTATCTCACTTTTTTAGTTACTTTGTGCTTGTATTGCAATTCCGCTTTTGTATCGCTAGTTAGGTAGCTTTGTGTTCTAGTTTTAGGTGGTTTTGTTGTAAATTTACAATGTACTGTGTACTTTCCTTATGTTTAATCTAATGAAGTTCTAGCCTGTTGATCAAAAAATATCTGAGAAAATTCATGGAGGATATGCAAATGGTAGACCTAAAAGCAGGCGGTTGTCATTATACTTTTACAAACAATAGAAGGGGAGCCAAACGCACTTACGAAAAATTGGACAGAGTGGTGGCTAATATGCAATGGATGCAACTAAAAGTGCAAAGGTCACTCATTTTCCCATTCATGGTTCTGACCATAGTCCAATACTAATTGAATCTAATCCGCAAGAAGGCCTTTCGATCAGGATAGCAATAATTTCGTTGCTTGGGCGACTCACAATCAGGTTGGTTTTACCTCTATCGATTGATAGAAATTCGGGAGCTGGCTTTGACCTTTTTGGCGTGGATAGAGGGCGTAGTCAAACTAATGGCCTGGTAAGTCCATCTTTCTAGGTTCGATAGGACCTGGGCACCACCACTTTGATTCTCTCATCAGAAGAGATAAACACATTGGAATCCCCAGTAATGAGCCAGGGTTCTGATATGGTATCAACCATTGCCATCAACTCAGACATCTTATCCTCCTCGCTTACTGGTCACAGCTAAGAGTTCTTTACTTTAGTTTAGTTACAGGGACAGTTTCACCGACCTAACAGCCAATAAACTACGGCTGGAATCAGGTTACCCTATTTATTTCCACTTCCTTATAGGCACCTCTAGAAAGCTTTGAAACGGCCGAATAAAGGCTAAAGGTTTCAATCTTACCTCTCAATGCTTTTTTCTGGATGCTTTGCTTTTGAGAGGTAATCTTTCATTCTTCTTGCCTCGGCTTCAGCTAAGTACCCTAGAAAGGGGTTTAAACAAAAGAAGGCATGGGCTAGACTTAGATCTCTGCTAATAGAATCGTGAGATCAGAACCAAACTAGGGAATCACCTTATTAGGATCCTAAACGCGGTTTAGAAGCTGAAAGATCGACCTCTGAAAGAAGATTTGAAAAAATAGGATATAGCTTTGTCTCCGCGAAGCCAGAATCTCTTCATGCCAAGGGCTTTACCAGGCCTCAGGCCAAGCATTAAGAAAGAGGTAATCTTTCATTCCCGATCTCAGCTATAACGATTAGAATGAGTTCTTGCTTCTTACCTTATTCTATTATATAGGTACCCTATTAGTGTAGTGGGTTTGATAGCTTAATGATCGACCACTTTTTGCAAGTGGTTGATGGTCGACAGAATGCCTTTTCCACTTTATCTTGACTTGATTGATTTGAATAAGTCATAGGTCTCGTTATTCCAAAGAGGGTCTTCTATTCCTAATTCTCTGCATCAAGACCGACCCTTGAAAAGGTTAGCATCCACCGTACTAACAGGACATTCAAAGAGCCATGCAGGGGATTCTGTTGATTAATTCTCTTCTTAGACCATGTATTTTTCCTATTTTGTTTCACCTCTTCGAGGAAGATAGAACATATCTGATTCAATTAGCAGATTTGGTATTAGTTCGAAAACCCCCAAGAATGCTTCGATGCATGAATCCCATTCCGCTTCCCTTTCTGTGGAAAGTAGCCCCAGCCTATTACTATTATAGGATAGGGATTCCGGTAAAAAAGAGTTAGTTCTGATTCACCTTCCTTATCCTCTTCTTCCTCCCCCGAAGGGAAAAGTCTTCTGTGCGAAGATCTTGAAAAAGCTGTTATTCGGGTCATTTCGGGAGAAAACCTTGGGCAAAGCCCTATCTCCGCATAACCCCTGCGGATTCTTACTCGATCTTCCTAGAATCGCTTTTGCACCTATGCCTGCCCGATCAGTCTTCCTTGCCGGCGAAAATGATTAGTTGAAATTAGATCGACCCCGTGTCAGCCTTCAGCTCCTATCCCGTTGGGCGCTTCCCCGATTCTGAAATAATATTTTTTATTAAGATCAACTCGCTACGTCCCTACAGAACCTCGTCTCTGGGCCGCTGCCTTCTCCTTTCATCCGACGTCTTCTCACTTCGTCGAGCCTTTCTTATCGATGGATACCACCACCCCAATGATAGAAGGAGCAGATACGAGAAAGTAATAGCCCCTTCTTCTTCAATTGAAAACAAAAGAGCGTATTCTCAAACCTGACACCACAAAGGAAAGATAGTTGGCTAGGGCTTTACCCTTCTCTCTTATACGCTATTTGCAGTTATGATTTTCCTTGGGTCAATCGGAGTGAAGTGAGTCGACTTCTCCCCTTCTAGTATACTTTTTAGCGGTTGAAAAGAGAACTTTCCTGTCCTACTGAAGGTAAGTAGAGTGATTTCTTTCTTCTCACTCTCCGTTCTTTCTTTCTGAAAGTCGGAATCATTGCCCGAAAGCAAGGGTCTCTTTCTTAGCCCGCTTTCTTCTTTTTCTTTCCCTTTCTGCTCCTCATCTATTGGCCCACTCGCTTTCCTATATAGTAGTCCGTCTTCTCCCGGCTTTCCTAGCCAAAGAAAAGAGCTTCGGTTTGTAACTTGATTGCTTGGGCAGACTGGCTTGTCCCCCATCCCCTGATAGTTAGCGCCCCGTAAGGGAAGAAGAAGGGTGATTTTACATGAAATTGATGCCCTAATGAGAAGACCTCCAGCTTTAGAAGACTTGGTTACCAATTTCTTTATAGGCTTCGGCTGATGATTCCACTGCCCCTTTCGTCTCGAGCAATCTCGCCTTACCGGCTCACTTATGATAACCTTTTTTACTCTTTTTTCTCATTGGAAAAGAATTTCTTTATCTTCCTTACCGGTCTCACGCTTAGGTTAGGCCCTGTCCGGATGAAGATGAGGTTTTTCCTAAAGGAATAGAACTGGTCGACGGGAGACTTTCTCCATAGCTAGCAGATCTTTTTACGACTAGCTTACTAGAAAACCGGGCATTTCGCGCATCGATCAGCACGATGCTCTATATCAATCCCTTTTCTTGCTCAAAGCCTTTAGAGGCTGGAAATTTCTTATTATATAAGTAGTGGGCATCTTCCTTTCCTTGGCTTACTTCTCCGATCCTAATCTAATTGTTAAAGGAAGCTTTTTAACAATTGAAAACGGTATTTACTTGTTCCAGGATCCTTTATGTTTGCCTTGAATCGTTGGGTTTAGACATTACTTCGGTGATCTTTAATCGTTTCAAAATGGCAGCAACATACCACTTTTTGTGATTTTTTTTTCTATCAAAGAATCGGACTAACGATTGATTCCTGCGTGATACACTTTATTTTTTAATCTTAAGAATTTTGGTAATTCCAACAAACTTTTTCTTGGATTTTAAACTTGCTCGAATTGGATTCTTTCTATTTCGATATCGAAAATATACTTACGAAGTTGTTCCAACTTATTGATTAGTACTAACCCTAGATTCTTGCCCCTAAGAAAGAAATCAATCCTTTCTACTCGAGCTCCACCATGTACTATTTACATTACAACCCAACAAAAAATGAAGGCTCTAGTGTATAACAGAACAAACGATGTCGAGCTAAGAGCACCCTAATTCCTATATACTATTGCTATATGCTATATAATATTAATTAATAGGGTGGATGTAAGAATCCACAGCCGATCGTGTCCTTCAAGTCGCACGTTGCTTTCTACCACATCGTTTCAAACGCCATAACATTCCTTAGTTTTGAACTAGTATGTAATTGATTCAATTATGGAATCGTGAATAGTCATTGATTCAACCGGTACATAGTAATCTAAAAATTTCACTTCTATTGGTTAATTTCTGAAGAAGTGTCAGAAAGAATTCAATTTAACTTAACCCCATATTTTATTGTATGAATATTTTTTTATTTACAATTCTAATATTAGAAATAAGACAAAGAAATAAGATCTTTTTGAATCTTCAAGTGACTCCATAGAACAGATTCGTCTATCTCACATTTCTTCGAGTCCCAAGAACTCATAAAAAATCCTTAAAAAGATTGAATTTTCAAATTAAATAAACTTATTCCACCCCTGGAAAAAGAGTTGAAAGTCCATCTGCACTAGGGTCTGAGGGTACCTCTGCTTACACATCTTCGTCTCCTCCCTCCGCTGGGCTTCAGCTTTACCCAGAATGTTCTAACAAACAAATCCCGTCTTAGGGGACTTGAGTTTGTTTAACACATCACTTTCACACATCAAGCCCACTAAATCTTGCTTTTTAGGGCATTTATTCTCTGAAAGAAAGACAATGAAAGGAAATGATTTGATTTTCTTATGTAATTTCTCTTTTACAGAGAGAAACCAAGATCTGATGGCTTGCACGCCTGCGCTTTTGAACTTTTTAACTTCGGCAAAAAGGTAAAATCTCTCATTCCCCTTATTAACTAACCTTTCCTAAATCTTATTATTATTTCGTACAACTCAGTGTTATGAGCTGTAAAAGCGAACCTTTTTGAATTTGAAATAGGGATTTTCTTACCAGTAATACGAATATGATATGAGTTTAATATTGTAAACTTTCCCTTTTTTAATTTTAAATAGGCATATGCTTTTCTTACAGGAAGAGTCTTTTTTTTCTTTTTTGTATATCGAATTTATGCATATTTTATATATTATTCGTCATTTTTTTTATATCTAAAGAGTCGCTGAAATGTAAATGTAATTTGACCTCGGTCATCTCGTCATTGGTAGATAGTTGTTTCCACCATCTAACGCTCTCCGGTGTCCACGTTCACTGACAATCACGAGAGACAGAGGGCGAATAAGCAGGCGCATCACTTATGAGAATACTAAGGGGCACACCAACCGAATCTCGACATAAGAAGGAACTAGATCACATGAAAGAAGATTGCTTCCTTCGTATAACTTATCTACTGGCATACCAAACATCTAATCGAGCCTAGAATCCAATCTCACTCACTTATTCACTTATTCTATTTCGAGTTAGCCCTCTCCACTTGCTTTCAACTCTCGTGCGTGATAGGGTCGCGATTACCTTATAGCTAGTTATAGATCGTTGCCCATCATTCAGCGGTTTAGGAATCGTCTTTCGCTACCATGAGATGTAAGCGCAACAACGAAAGTGGTTCACATCACATACGTAATTTCTACAGTTGCTTTTGACTAGTTAAGTTAAGGCTGCTTTACCTACCTCTCCTTAACAGTCGAGCATCGCTAAAGCCCTAATGGAGAACAAGTTCTATTGTCTAGTGATCAGAATGGCTTACCTCCTGCTGGTAATTTGTCTATAATCTTACTCGATATATATTTCAGTATTCTAGACCAGGAGTTTACGCGTGCATACCCAGATTTACCATATTATCGTTTTTTTAACGAAATCTTTATCATTTTTCCGTGTAATCATCTTGAGGAAAATAATATAGAAAAGGATCTATTGGATGCTTTCTTGATGGAAGTCTCTCTGGAAGGAGATGTAAGCATTCTCACTCCTGGGAGTGGATCTACTCAATGTAGAGATGGTAAAAAGATTTGGATAAAAGAGATAGGGTTAATTAAGATTAGGAATACGGAATCATGAATCAATGACTATCTACGACTTCTTTGCTAAACCGGTAGAAGGATGGTAGCGGGCGGGGAACTTTACCAGAAGTCCTATCTATAAAGATAGATTTACTAATCTTACATCTTACTAATGCTAGATTTAAAACTATTCCATTTGACTTTTTCAAGTTCTGTTATTCCTCCTTGCCCGCAGTAGGAAAGAGTGTTCTAGTACGGATACGGACTAGAAGTACTATACTTTGAGATCCTTCCGGCTCTCGCATGTAATAGTCATAGTCCGCAGTGGTATATCCCTTTGAAACCGTAGCAAGCCCAATCTCGTATCAAGCTTTATGTGGTATAATCCCTGTCTTTCTCCAACTAGTCCATTAGTTGGTCTATAATCTCCTTCGTGCCGTCAGTAAGATTGAAATCCCTCACTCCGTTCAGAATAAAGCAATGTAATTCAGGACCTTTCCAGTCAGATAGTTCGTTTAAGCAATAGTACTTCTAAGTAGTAGCTCGCCGTCTCTATGCAGCGAGTGGAGTGCAAGGGCATAAGTAAAGCACGGACTCGGAACGAGACATGCTGCTCAAGTCAGTCCTCCTTTCCTAATCATTAAGTAAAGGATACTCTCTGACAGACACTGTTGCTCCCTGCTATCCTCTAAACAGGTCAGTCAGTAGTAGAATAGTACGATTGCCTGGCGGAGCTTCCTTTTCTTTTCTGTCAAACGCCATTCTAACAGCTTGAAAACAAGCCCTTCTTGCGAATCTGCCTCCGGAAAATCTTTCTTTTATTAGTTGCATCCTCCTGTGACTCAAAGACTAAAAGCATTTCCCTTGGTATAGATTTTGACTGATGATAGGGTTAACGAGATAATTCCTATTTATTACCGCGGAGTGGGTACTCTAATCATTCAATTCTAAACCTTGAAAATATATATTTGAGAAGGAAAAGAATAATCCCAAGAAAAAAGAAATAATAAGATAGAAATAATATAACACCAGAAAGCCACTCTTCTGACGTGTGAACAATTCGGTAAAAAACCCTAGTGAAAAACTATGTATGTATGTATTTATAGTATAGCTCATAGAGCCGGTCACCGCATTTGCTTCTTTCGTGATTAACATAGATCGGAATTCACTTTCTTAGGAAAAGGGCTTGGCATTCAAACTTCGGTAATCTTGTTTTACGTGTTCGCTAGTGATTAGCTTATATTAGACAATGCTCTTCGCTTAAGCTTGCTTTTTTCCTGAAGCGTTGAGCTGCTGCTAGAGCAGATGAGATCCTTGTATGTAACTGAACTAGGCATAGATAGAGTAGCGTTCAAGCCAACCAAATCAATCACGATGAAATTCCAATTGTTGGAACTAAAGTCAGTCACTCCCTTTTAAATTTGTGGAGTTCCACCCGTATCCCAACCTCCGATGACCAAAAAAAAAAGGTGTGTCGGCTACTCCCTCTCCCCTATTTCGAAAAGGGAGTTTGTGACTGGATCGCCTACGGACATTTGTTCTCTTATGTCATTTCATTCATAAGCACATTCGTCTTTTTTTCCCCTTTCTATAATAAGAAAGAAGGCAAGCTTCCTCCCCGGCACACTTGCTAGATCTTTGAATGAATCATCGACTTGGGACCTATTCTTTCATTTTTCTGGTGAGGGGATCTCGGTCTCACTAACAAAACTTTACGATGATACTTTCCAAGATGGGCCCTCTTTTTCTAATAGATCCACGTAGGGAATATGTCCTCCAAACGGCATGTCATTTGTTTGCTTCTACTTTTCTGGCTGACATGGTAGCCGATGATTAGCCTTTTATTTTATTTTATTTTATTTTATTTTATTTTAAGGCGGGGCATATTTGACTTTACGACTAGTATCAGTGTACGGATACCAATCTCGATGTCTTCCCCTCCCTTTGTGAGATTTTTTGAGTCTTTCAATTGACTTACGGTTTCCCTCCTGCCCCCTCTGTGCCAAGGAATAGAACATTTCTTTGATTGATAGGTCAGATAGGAAGCAGACACGCAAACCAAGTCTTTCCAGTCGGTGCGCTCATTCCGAATTTATTTGTACCGCGCAGAACTTTCACTTATATATGCTATTTTTTGCATAAGGGCCCAAGCGGAATCCTTACGACAAGTTCGCTTAGGGTGTTGCTAGCGTAGGAGGACTGCGATCGGCCTATATACTACCTTACCTGTTTTCGAGTGTGGAAGCAAGCGGTCCTTTGTTTTGTTTTGTTAAGGCTGTTCGAGTTCTATTATTGACAAGGTTCAAAGCCATAAAGAATCGATTTCAAAATAAAATGCTAGCAGATGGCGGGCCCCTTTCACTTGGGCTAATTCCCGCTTTCAAGCGTAGGCTGCGATGTGGCATAAAGATGAAGATACTAAGGTGGATTGGAACTCATGGTCAGCTTTCTTTCGTCGAGGTTACTTCTGCATTAAATCCTGGCACAGGGTTTTCGAACATCACTATATGCTAATTCTCGGAATTTAATATATTAAATAGAAGAGGGCCCATCTTATTGCTCTTGTTGGCAGTTAGTTCGATTCAGCAGTGACGAAAGGTTATCCTATTCTAATGATCCTCAATTCAAAGTCCTCAAGGGCTTGTTGGTCTTGGTTTCGATTCCAGACATGAAATTCGAGAGAAAGAGCACAGTTAAGCTTATCCATCAAGAGGTTCCGGCTAGAGCATAGACCACTGCCGTTCTACAAGGTGCATACACCAAGAAAGAAGGAGGTCGATTATCATACCCCCTTTACTTGAATTTAAAGGTGAAGAACTCCTCATTGTGATCAATTCTACTTCAGCCTCCAAAGAAGGGATCGTCCGAGTCCAAGACTACCTTATACTTTCCTGGCTTCAGGCAGCCAACCCGTTAGTCTGAATATTAGTCGAATTCAAATTCAAGACAAAAACTAGGTTCCACGTCAAAGTTTACCTGGAAGACTCTATTAGGGAATAGGTCTATTTCCCTCATCATGCCATTTCCTGTCCTGGATGAGACTCTATCTATATCTTTCACCCCCTTTTGTTTTGTTTTGTTTTGGAGACTTAAATAGTTTCTGTCTAGCTTCCCTTCTTATTTTCCTCTGTATGTAAGCGATTACTCCATAGAAGCTTGGCGTTCCAATGATATACTTCACGATTTTGATTGGCTTAATCCCAAAGCCCCGCCCGAACGGATTCTACATTTAGCATTTCATTCAATCTTTGTTTATTGGCAGTACTCAGTCTTGTAGGAGTGGAATGATTAGGCGTATTTCCTATAGGAAATACATATTTATTACTAAGACTACAATCTTTTCGACGTGAACTAGAGCATTCATCTTTGGCGGCAATAGAATTAGCAATAACAGTTAAATATACCTATCCTTGGTTGGATTATTTCTTATTTCCTATTTTCATAGGAAACTCTTATACGCAAACTCTCAGGCTTCTTTCAAGCCTTTGCTTCACTCACCGTACGAAGAGGGAAATGAAAGAAAGACCTTAGAAGAAGGGGAAAGCTGAGAATAAGGTCTCTCACTCTCTGGTTTGGCATTCAGCTTGTGTATCGAACTCAAAGGAAATAGCCAATTACCTAACCAAAGAAAGGGGAGTTGAAGGTTTATCAGTGGTAATAGAATAGCTAACTAGAGTTTTATAGACAATATTAACACTTAGACTCCTTCGCTCTTCTCCTTTTAGGAGAGTTGAATTCCACCCTTTTTTCCTCCTCTCCCAAAGTTTGTTTAATTCCATTAAACCGGACTACGAGAGGCCTTTTCTTATGGAGTAGAGCCTTTCCCTTTTAAGGCAAGGTAAGCTTATTCCATGCCATCTCTTGCTAACTGCGCATTCTATTTCTCTTTCCCCATATCAGTTGCTTCTCTTTTCTGATCCACCTATTTTTTTTTACCTGGGGAGTGCCCCGGTGTCATCCATCTAGTTGAAGTCTTCATGTAAACCCTTCTCCTCTCCTCTGCCCCTCATCTTATTAGTATTAGTAGAGCTCAAAGCCACACCCCCCAAAAAATAGGCATAGACACCTGAATAAACAAAGGCTTGACGCAGGCCCAAGCGGACTCAGCTAAAATGTCAAACGAAAAGTCATAACTAACTAACAGAATAGGAGTACTCATGAAACCTTGGATGGTCGTCAGGTATAAAAATCCGGAATCATTAGAACCGCAGGCCCGGCCTGCTGACTCTAAAGATACGAGCTCCAGCTTTGCTTGGATTTCCCAAAGAGGAGTCATCTGTATTAAGCTTCAACCACTCTGAACTAGGAGGCTTCCAACTGATCAGTCTTTCCACTCTAGGCTTTTTCTCTCCCAAGACATTTAGTTGCTCATTTAGAGAATCTGAAAAGATCTCAACCTGCCGAAAAATAAAATTCATAGGATCATGAAGTAGGTTCCAGCCTTCTTCAAAGAAAGACTTCTTCCTCCACACAAGTACCACACTGTTACTGCAAATAATCTTTAAGGTTATAAGCCAAATCCCTACTAAGCTGAGCCTTTAGATTAAAAGCAATCCCATTTAGCGGGTTCAAAGAGAAGAACTTCCCATGGCAGTCCCTATCAACAATTTTCTCCGATATCCATTGACTATAAAGGCAATTTCTAATTGCATGACAAGTAGACTCAGCTTCCCTCCCACATCTTTCAGACTCCGCTATATGACGTCTCGCTCTTTTAAAATTGGAAGCGGTCCTTGGCCCCAATCCAAACCAGGTTACGCACTCTTTGTGGAGTTTGCAAAGACCAAACAACCTATTTGCTTTTTTCCCACTCTTGACCTGCGAGATGACTTCACCGAAAAGGATCCATTAGAGGTAGCAGGCCAGTCAATCTCATCCTTCCCAGATTTTGGAGGATTCACAGTGATAGCCGCAATCTGCAGACAAGAGGAGGAGATAGGTAAGAAATGCTGGAATAATTTCCAGTGTCCCCAGCATCTCTGCCACAGTGGTTTGCCTAGCATCCAAAGGAAGAGACTTAATACTTTTTTCCATCTCCCCCACCCATTTATATTTATATTTATATTTATCAGTCCAGAACTGAACTTTTTTGCCATTTACAGGAAGGCAATTCAGACCTGCTATAACAGTTTCCATGTGATTCTTAATATCTCTCCAAGTAGAAGATTTTCTTTTCACCTGACAGCTAGTATCTAGAATATTACCACCCTTTAAATACTTAAATCTCAAAGTTTTCACCCTCTTGTTCTTTTATCATTCATTCTCCAGCAAAGCTTGGCAAGTAAAGCTCCATTGATATCCTTAGCTTTTCTCAAGCCAAGACCCCCCACACGCTATAGGTTGGCAAATTGGATCCCAATTCACCAAGTGAATTCGCCCTTTGTTCTCCGAGTCTCCCCACACAAAACCTCTATTTAAATTTAAAGGATCCAGGCAATCAGTTACTATTCCTGGCAACTCTACCGTTTGCATTGTTTAATTTGGGATCGACGAGGTCACAGATTTAGCTAAAGTCACTCTTCCCACCATAGAGAGGGTAGAGGGAAGCCATCCCGCCAGCTTTTGGTTTACTCTTGAAGTTAAGTCTCCATAAGTAGCTTTAGTAATTCTTCCATGCACCAAAGGGACCCCCAAGTATGACCTCAAATTGTTTGTAAGCGGGATATTGGTCTTTTGGCTCAAACTTATCGCAAGAGCATGACATGCTTAGAGTAGAACAACTTAGACTTTGTCACATTAAGACGTTGGCCAGAGTGGTGACAAAAAAGATCAAGACAAGACTGTATAGCCTCAATTTGAGAGAAGCTTCCGCGAACAAAAAGACATCATCAGTAAAGATCAAATGAGTGATAGGCGGACATTCTTTAGCAATCCGAACAGGTCTCCAATCCCGGTCCTGCACACTATCCATAATGATATGATTCAACTTCTCAATGAAAATGACAAAGAAATAGGGTTCAAGAGGGTTCCCCTGACGCTCACCACGGTCTTCCAAAACAAAACAAAACAAAACAAAAGGTGTAGTGTACTTTTCTGGTGGGTATTCTGATAAACAGCAGCTCGCTTGACCTTGCCCGCCACAAAGCAACTATTGCACACCGCTCTCCTTGGCCTTTTCTCATGTGCGCTGGTGATGAAGCATAGTCCCTTCCCACATTGAATATCAAATCGATATTACCGATTTCTCAATGTGAACTATGCTTAACACATAGAATTGGAGTATGTTTTCGGGGAGAATTTAGGCTTACACAAGATTTATAGGGGAAGAGTTCCCCATCTCTCTTAGCCGTTGTGTCTCTTGAAAATGCCTAGGAGAAAGGTTCCTTTTTACTTATTTATTTGTTCGTTTGGATTCCGCTTTCACATTAATATGTGAGAACCAGGGGCGTAGCGGTAATACAGAAGAGTGCTAATGCCCTATCTAGTGTGCATCTTAGGAAGAGAAGTGGGCAAGGTCAGACTCAATTCATAGGCATATTAAAGTAAAAAATTTTCATTGTTTTGCCCCGCTTAAATTAAACAAATTAGTAAGACAATCTAAAAATGCTGTTTTTTGCTTAAATTCAACTGTAATTTTATATAATATGCCTAACATATTCATATTCATATTACAGTTAATTGTTTTGTATTTTTTGTATGGTTAAACTATTAGCACCTCCGGTCAATCTTAAACTCTTGATTGCCCCGGATTCCGGGCCAGAAAATTGAGTCTCATATATCCCTTTTATCTTTTATATTCTCGGAATCGATAAAGACTGTTATTAGCTTAGAGCAGGAAGAGGTTTTCTTTCCGTCCAGCAGGTAACCTCAGGCCGCAATAAAAGCTTGATTCGAGGTACGAACGCAAAAACAAAAGCCCCTTAAGGTAATCACCCAACTCCCCTTCTCCGTCACTTGTTGTAAAGTGCTCCTTGCTTTCGTCCGATGGAATGAGTCAATGCTTAGGCTTTTTCGTGCTCGGGCCAATCAAGAAATTCTCTTCTTTCGAACGATGAGGTTCGGCATCTGCTTCACTGTGAAGAAGAAAAGAGAGAAAAACAAAGCAATGCTCCGCCCCGCTAGACGAAGCTCTCTCTTTATCATATCGAACTCCTTCCCTTGATAGCCTTGAGTTGTTGGTTACACCGCACCGGACTCTCTCTTAAGCTGCTTCTCTTCTTTGCTATCGGCCGAGGCAGGCTTTATAAGCCTGGTCGACGAGAAAGCCTGGGATGTGAATTCAGCTGCGCTCCCTTTTCGTATGAGAATTCCCAGGGTTCCAATCCATGCGCGAGACCAGCCCTCTTTTGGCTTGGACTATGTCTCCCGTGGGCTGTAGGTATTGGCAACGCCTTAAGTCGCTACACCCCGGTTTTCGATACCCCAGTGGCTCTGTAGAGATCGGGATATATTTGCTGAACCTACTGCCCTTCCACCTAAAAGGATCATAGATAGAATCCCTTTGGCTCTCCACCTGTCAACCAGAGGCCTTACAGGTATGCTAGCCTGCAGAAGGATGTCCTGGAGAAACTAGTGAATGAAATCTGGGGATCACCATTCCACATTGATTCCGAGAAGACCAGACGAAACTCCAGGAGTGGAAGGATCTGGTGGATGCTTTCATTGGTCAGCTAAGTTTGCTGTGAACAAAAAGGCATTTGCAAAGTCCCACCCTAACGATTCTCACCCTAGCCTCGGCTTCGCCTTCGGTCTAGCGGGGCGCTATACCCTATTCTCTTATTATTATTATATGCCTTCGGCTTCTTCTTAGCCTTACCTTCTCGCTACCAGCAAGAACTCATTCTAATCGTAAGATTCTTGGGGTCTGATGCTTAGCATCTTAGCATTAGCATCAGGGTGCTTTCCATACTTGCACTGCGTTCACAGTCCAAAGCTACTGATACTACTGCTTTGCGGGCAAACCGGGTACCGAGAAGGTTCTAGTACAGTGAATCCGATCAGCAGAATAGAAGAATGTAAGAGGGACTAAGAGCTGCAAAAGATCTTCTAGCTCCGGGTAATCGGTTTAGTGGGCAGTCGTCTGTCAATGCTTAACAACAGTTGAAAGCGGACTATCCATCTGCCTTGTCGCATAAGTAGCGACCTGCACGAATGGTGTAACGACTGAAGCCAAGCCACTTGGCAATGGTGATTTATATAAATAGCTAGATTATCGCGAGATGGCATCTGTAGTCAGTCTGTCATATCCTCTTCTTATGTCTATCTTTCTTAGCTTTCTTCAACAATCCTTTCTTTGAACTCTTTTTCTTTCCCTTCGCTATTCTTTGGTTTATTCTTTCCTCAATTTTCGGAGAATGAGGCGTAGTCTTATATCAATAGATCGTCGTGGCATGAAAAATTATCCTACCTACGCTACGGACTCCTCCTCCTATTGATCAGATCTCTTATCTCTTTATGCAATTTCCATTATCTGTTCTACTAAATAATTTCATCTCATCGGATAACCTTTAAGCTAATCGTCTTTTTTATTATAAGTGCCTTCTATTAAGGTCTTTGCCTATCGGGCTAGATAAACTGACCTCTCTCTGCCCTAGGCATGTTCCATTAAAGCCGTTTAGGGTAAGCCATGTCAAGACGAGACATCACCATTCCTGGATTCGGGCAATGGGACAGGTTCACCAGAAAAAAGAAAGGAATGTAATAGAATAGGCGCGTTGGCCCTATAAGATAAGAGATCGAACCTAAGAACAGAGAAAAGCAGCTGAAACCCCGAATCCCCATTCACTCGATCGACAGAAGGAAATGACCGATGGACCCCTTATTATCTTTTTTATTAGTCAACAGTCTCATCTCCAACTGAATGATCGGGCGTACTACGACTAAGAGAATAAGGGAATGGTCCCAGATCCAGATACACTACACATTCACGCCCTCCTCCGACTGCAGACGAAGATCGAGTTCGAATTGAAAGTTTCCAAGGCGGAAGACATCAACTTAGAAAGCAATCGAAGACTTAAAACCTAAGATAGAAGTTCCACGAATCACCAGTCCCGCCATACAAGACAATAATAAAAGAAAGAACATGTCCTACAACCGCATACACATACCCTCGATACAAAGCAAGAAAGAAAGCAAACTCAATCCTCGCCTCGGGATGAGCTCCTTAGCTAGTCCCAGCTAGAAGAAGTCAGCTTGCTTGCTTTCCTGGAATGGGAATGGAAACCTATTGGTTCTGCAGAGCTAAGCCGGTAAGCAATCCTCTTCATTCTGCGAGCTAGAAACAATCCTGACTTCCGGGCAATCAATCAAATAATTTCCTGGTTTTCCATTCACAGAGGGTAAGGTGCCAGTCTCATGAAAAGGCTAGCAGGCAAGCGAACCAAGCCAGTTCCTTTATTGATATTGATTGACAGAGAGCAAAGAACTAACCGGTGTTAGCAGTGTTTCCGGTCTTGCCCACTTCTCACTGTACATGCCAGTCTTTAATGCCAGGACACAAATTATTTTTAGGAAGAGTGAATAGCACTTCCCGGTCAGTTTCCTTTCTTGCTTACCGGAGAAGGAAGAGATCTTATCTTTTACTGTAAAAATAGATAAAGTGGAAAGATATGACTTGCCTAGCTCTGTGGGAAGCAGCTGCCAAAGAAGACCAACCTGTAAGCAGACTTTTCGGTAAGCATTCCTTGAGAAACTCTCGCCACCTTCAAGCTAGGTTTAGATGGAGGGAATGATTGAACATTAGTCTGAGTAAGGGAAGTCTCTCACTTTGAAAGAAGAAGCAGCTATCAGTTACTTCCTTCCCGACTGAGACTGTCACTCTCTTCTAGTGAGAGAGTGAGACTAGGACAGGTAAGTGACTGGCTACACAGACCTCTCCTTATCAAGCAATGAGCTGGGATTGGGGGATCTTAAGGCACGGAGAACCTACTGTATTTTATAGTACACTCAGGAGTACTCCTTAAAAAATGTACAGAAGGAAGGCACACTCCATTCAAGGCCCAATGCTCACTCTCCCCGCGCCCCCCTACAGGAAGTTAAGGTCAGTACTATAAGGAATATCTCAAGTTTGAGTCTTTCCCAAGCGAGTGTGGATTGACATCCATTTAGTTTAAGTCCTATCCTAAGCCTTTTTTAAGCCCTTCAAGTTCCAGCAATTTTTTTATTTTCTTTCCCCCCACCATCTAGAGTGAGAGTTTCCAGACATCTGCTAGCTTCTAGGAATGAATCGACCGGAAAGGACTCTAGCTCTGCGCGATGATAGTATAAGTTATAAGTATGGTAGAAATTGTTCTGATTGTTCAGTTCATGATTTATAAATTAAGTCTTTTTTGAAAGGCCAGTAAAAAAACACTCTTACGAGTGCATTACAGCCATTAGTCTTTCCCAGACATCCTGATCCTGTTTAGGAAAACCATCCAGTTTCATTGGTCAGTCTCGCCTCTGGAGTCCATCGTTAAGCCTTGAAGTAAGCTAAGCTTTAATCGAATACCTTCTATATGCTTGCCATAAGAGAAGAACCTTTTACCTTCCCAGCCGATCGTTTATGGTTCCTTTTAGTACTACTTCTATTGCTAGGTCAGCCAGTGAGAGGTCTGTTACAGCCCGACCAGTCTCCCTATAAGTTACGTCTTTGGGAGAAAGCTTCCATTCATTGTGCCTTTCCCTTCAGCCAGTTTCGTTCCATGTAGATTGCAGGCTAGTTTCCATTATTTCGCCATCCTATATCAAAAATGGCTCTATCCGGGTAAGCAATAAAACCAGTTCGAATGGTAGTTGCCTGCTAGCTTAGGAAAGTTTCTTACGCAAGCCAGTTAGACTAATCCTGTGAGCAGGGGAGTCCCTTCCCTTCCTAAAAGTGGATATGCGATCTTTCCTCAAAAAGGAGAGATAGAATGGGATCAAGACTCAGTCAGAATGGGAACTCCTTGCCAGTTTCCCTACTCTATCTAATCAAGAATAGAATTTGAAGTAGAATTTGAGATCAGAGCAGGACATAAGAAGAAAGCACATTGCCTGCTTTTCACTCCTAAGTCATTACTTTCGTTCGTAGACCGAAAAGTAGTAAGGTTTTTATGTGTAGTTGAGAGCGGCATCCTCGTGTGCAGCAAGGAGCGGAGGGGGCAGGTCCCCAATTCCGCTTTTTCGATCTCCGTATGTCACTGGAAAACTTGGACATGAAGGAAAGACCTTCTCCGAAAGAAGTTGCCTTTGGTTCGGTTCGTTCAATCAAAACTACTTATAAAAGGCTGTAGCCACATTTGCCTTCAAAAAAGAGTTAGCCACGTAACCATTTTTAAATTTTCTCTTAAGTCGGAACTAGAGGCAATGAATATTGGAAGGAGTAATGCGCTTTCTTTTTCACGTTGTTACGAAAACGTCTTTCTGGATTGAATATTGGTTCAGGACGGGCCTTTAATCCAGCCGTAGAGTTTGTTCTTTCTACCTCTTACCTACCTCTCGAACACATACATGCCAAGTTCCTTTTATTAATAGGACTCCCAGTTAAAACTTCCATTTTATAGCATGGGTCCGACCTTTTACTAACCTATCTATCTTTGGTAGTAGTGAGTGTAGCTTCCTTTCCATAGGGAGCTATTGATCTCTGGTCTCTGGGAAGCTCTGGTAAGCCTTAGGGAAGCAAGAACTGCTCCGGGATGTCTACTCTTCAGGAAGTGGAACTACTAATGGGAAGCTCTTGAGTCACCCTAGAGCAAGATCCACTAAGGGAAAGAACCCGCGCTTATTGAAGCTTTGATTCAAGCGGCACGATTAGACTAGGGAAAACCGTGTTTTTAGGGGACTGATAGGGCTCCTTCTCTCTTTCAATTTCAAGCATGAAAAGATCGTCTTTTTGTCGGAGAGAATCTATCTATTCTAGATACCTTACCGCTGACTTGCCTTTGAGCCTTCCTTCAGGGAGGATAGCAAGAAAGTCGAATGCCACAGGGTAATGCCTTACCGCTTTTCACCTTGCTTGGAGTTCGATCCGCCTATGAACTCTTCTTCATACGCTTACTATCTTAACTCTCTTACCGGAATGGCAAACCCTAGAAAAGAGTTCACATCCACTACAGCTTCGTCCCAAAGCTTCGATGGAGATGCCAGTGCCTATTCAAGGCTTTTCCTCTTTCCTTAGGCAGTTGCTTCGGGAGAGAAAAGAGATATTCGGCTTTCAAGCTTAGAAGAAAGAATCTTTATCCTATCCCGCATCCCTTCTACCTTACTATAAGCAATTCATCCATGCCTGCCAAAGCCGTCCATCCCAGATTTAACCGAACCTAAGGACTTTCTGAACAGCCTTGATTGAGGGAGAAAGCCCTTTCTAGGGCAGGGGTTTACACGGAATATAAGGGAGAACTTTGGCTAAAAGACTAGAAAAAGGTCTTCTATTAACCCTCAGAGAACTTCAACTCCCTTTCGGGAGAGAATTGGCTACTTTCTTCTCGTTCGATCCGTGTAGTCTAGGGCAGTAGATTCGGTATCTAAATGAATTCGCCACGCTTCCTTCATTGCTTTATTCATGTCTGGACTTCCCGAAAAAAGGAATTTCCCTACCGCTTAATAAAAGAAAGTTAGTCTTAACTAAGCATAAGTCCTTTACTTTCGAATGATTGCTAAGCCTCTTTCTTACTACTAGTGGCATTTCTTTAAGAGCGCATTCCTCCTAACTCCTAACAGCTTCTCAAGCAGCTTTTTCTGCGCATCTTCTCTTTCTTCTTCCTTCCCTAAGCCTAATCCCTAATCAAGCAAAGCCGGACGCTGTCAGGAAAGTGTTCGGTGCGGTGCGAATTCAATAGCAACTGGCATCCTTTTCTTCGTCGCTAACACTGGATATGCCGAGGTTATTCCGAACTGGGATTGACCCGGCGGGGCCACAGATGCATTGGCAAAAGTACCCGTACCTGTAAAAGCGGAAAGGGCTTATCTTAGGACAAATCCCTTTCCTCGATTCTAAACCTCTGCTCTGAATGCTGACGACCGGTAATGGCCTATCGCCTATTGAACAGAAAGCCCTTTTAGTTCATGTGCAGCCTATGCAAACAAGCCCTTATATCAAACAGGCGTCTAAGAAGTCCCTGCCCTTTCGATTGCGGATGCGAGAACATAAGTCTCACAGCTCCTTCTCGAGCAGTAAGAGCTCCTTCCGTCGTCCGATTCTATGCCTAATATACCTGCTCTTCAAGGATTAACTCTTTTGTGCATGGGTGTAGTTCTACTATGGATTCAATTCCTTCAAACAGCTTATTCGAAAACAATTCTTCCTTTAGCTGCAATGCAAGAGAGGAATTCCTTTCAAAGCCAAATCGTCCTTTTTCAAGGTAAGGAATCGGGCGCATTAAAGCAAGGGCAAAGCAGAAAGGTAAGAAATCGTTCTCCTTCTCTTTTAAAACTCAAACTCTCTTTCACTCCTGAAAGTCAGTCAATGTTGGCTGACTTTCATGGTGTTGGTTCGAAAGAAGAAGAACCAACAAGATAAAGATAGGGCGGTCTCCGCTCCTCTCTAACTAACAGGAGAAGCGGAACATGTAGCTTTTCATCCTTGCTTGATCATCCTATCAGTCATGGTAACGGATTGAATATCTCTCTTTCGGTAGCTGGTTTGACTGTTTGTGATCGAACAAAACAAAAACAAGATATATCGTAGTAAAGTAGAGCTAGACTGCATGATTGGCTTGTAGGAGAAAGATAAGAAGGATTCTAGCCAAGACGGAGATGCAAGCTTGATTTCTGTCTCTGCTATTGGATGTCATAGTGTGGCACGCACTTTATCAACTCTAATGTTACCGGGTCTGCCTTATGTGATTTGAAAAGCTTTCGAAGAAGAATTTTGAAATTCCTTATTAGGTCTTAAAACGAAAGAAGAAATAGTGTGGGATGAAAGTCCGGGCATTGATATCAAGATTTCGTAGTTAGACCGTTGATACCCTGCCTAGCTGAATAACTGACCGACGGCGGAATGGTAAGCTTCCTCGTTCACTTGCGCGGGTCGGCACTTATTTCGTATGTGATGCAACTACAATGCTTGAGAGGTCTAGTGATCGGTCTCAAAAGCAAGATGGTAATGGTCAAACAGAGGAATCGAGATAGATGTCTGTCTCTGCCTCACCGTAAGGCTTTCAGGTTGAGCTGCCATTTCTATTGGCCTGTCCTGTGCCAGTCGAGGTAAGGAGCTGATCAGGGCATTCATCTGTCGGATTAGTCTAACTCGGTCAATGCATGGATTAATGTTCTCAGTATGAGTTCTTTCTTTCTTCATTGGGTGAGTTGGGATTAGAAGAAAGTCTCCGTAGGTCCGCTACTCCCCCCTTCGTTCAATCTTAACTATGCCATGCCAAGGGTCATCGAAGAACCAACCTTTCTGCCTTTCCCCCACATCTCGAAGGGTGGCCATTAAGTTTTTTGAACAACGTTCCAGGTTCAGACAAATCCTCTCGATGAGCGGACGATAACTCCTCTGATAGAGCTCGAATGAACCATCCCCTCATGCGGATCTCACTGGAAGGTTTAAGAACATCCTGTTAATGAGTTCATCCCAACTGTATGGGACTGAAAAGCCCATGTTATTCTGCTGGGGAGCTTGACGAACATACTGAGAGGCTCGGTGCCCTTTTATTGATGAGTTTATCCCAACGCGCTGGACTGGAGTCCAGATTTTTTTTTGAGGGTGCGACAGCTTTTGCTGACACGCCTACCCGACCGTAGGGTTTCAATATTTATCATCTGTGCTTTCTTGTTTTTCTTTGCTGTGATTGATTCTCAAAACTGCTTCTAAGGCTTGCACCTGTTTCATTGTTTCAATATTCATTTGACATAACAAACATGAGGATTAAGGTGCACGTGTGATTGAACAAACGAGTTTTGCAAGGGAATTCACGATGTTTTAGATGTTGCGACAGAGCAAAAAAAAAGTAACACGATTTTATTATGCAAAAAAAACTTTCATGGAGTTTATTTGATGTTATGGTTAGGAATGTCAAAAGATACAAAGGATGTAAAGTCGAACAGTAACATAATCAAAAAATAACTTCCTTTTTCTTCCAGCGATGATACTAACGATGTATAGCGCAGCTTGTGCCAGGATTACTGTCGATTTTTCCCATGTGGTGTCGAACTTTGCCCCCATATGCTAGCTCCCAAAGACCAATGGGAGATCGAACTCGTTCTCCAGGAGATGCTTCACCGACCTCTCAAGTTTGGTCGAAGCGCTTTTTTTTTCGGGTTTTTCGACTCGGCAAGGTATCCTTTTCCCAACGCTTTAGCTCTCACCTAGACCGCCTCTTCGGGTTTTTATCCGAATGAGCTCTTGCTATTTCCCTTTATTCCTTCTTTCCTATGGGACAATTAAACGCCCTTTCCAGCTTCACCAAAATCAGATTCTTGTATCTATGTTACAGAGCTAAACTAATAGCCTGCTGAGAATGCCTCCGGAAGGAGACTCTCCCAGTCTTTCTGAAAATAAAATGGGTTGCGAAAAAGGATAAAACCGTTTTCATTAATTCAACTGATTGAGATACACGGATTTCAAGCGTAATACTTTTTCACAGCATCTGAGTTCACGGGGTTTGGTAGTTCATCTCCATCCATGTTGGTCAAAATAAGGGCACCCCCTGAAAAGGCTCTCTTAACGACGTACGGACCTTCAAAATTCGGGGTCCACTTTCCACGACGGTCGTTCTGAATAGGGATAATCTTTTTCAACACCAAATCCCCTTCTCTTCATAGTCGATTCATTAGGGTCGTCACCTTCTACCCGGAAGTATCCACCGTTTTCTTTGTCTGTTAAGCCTCACAGCTATGGGACTTCCTAAAGAAAACTGCAATCGTAGTTTATCAACCACTCACAAGACCACCGAGATCTTCGACTTAGCTCCCAAAGGTAATAATCCACCCGGCCCTTCCCCAACCTATACAAGGGGAGCAGAAGATAACGAAAGGGAGACAAAGTCCTAACTAAATCATAACACAAGCTACCCATTCCATCTATCATATCAGTCGAGTCGATCCGATTCGTTCTTATCTATAGATAACGCAAGAGAGAACTTATGACTTCGCGGATGGAGAGGGATTCGAACCCCCGGTATTCCTATCAATACTTCGGTTTTCAAGACCGACTCTTTCAACCGCTCAGACATCCATCCCCTTCGCGCTTCGCCCGCCCTATCTATCCGCGCGCTGGCAGGTAGGGGCAACTCTATGTGATTCGCTACGCTTGCTTGTTTCTATATGATAATATGCACCTTGGTTGCTGCGCTCCCTGCGGGGGCAAGAGAGTGAAGAACGAATGATCCTCCAAACGAGTGATTGAGTCCGACTCAAGCGAGTGAGTGAAAGGCGTGGCAAGAGAGCGAGTTCAACTCGCGAACGATCAGCAAGTGAAGGACCGATCCTTTTGCGCCAGTACTGTTGCGAAACTGGTACTTGGCGGCTTACGAGCAACATATAGACTAAGGCTGCCCATCACTCTCTCGCTCTTTTTTGAAGGCCTTTTCTATTTTCTTTCTAGTATGGTTCCTCCATAAGAACACTGAACGCCCAGCTTCGCAGAGCAGCTCTCTCCCCAGCCCACAGCATAGTGTGGAATCTGGATCGTTTCATCGAGCACCATTTCTTTTAGATATAAAGGTGTTCTGACTCTATTGGATTAAGTCATAACCTACGCCTTCTACTAGTATACTACTATGGAGAGACTAAGCTCTATTTCAGAGATTGGACTCTCTTACTGTGATTAGCCCCTACTAGTAAGAAGCTGTTCCCGAGCCAGGTTCCCTGGATCTACGTGTTCCTAGTAGGGCCTAAATGGATGAATGAAGAAGCGCGCCCCGGTAGACTTCAAGAGCTCTTGCTCTGCGTATCCTCCTACTTATTATTCTGAGGGTCATAAAAACATACGAACCGCCTACTCTTTAAAGCCCTACCAAACTATTTCAAAAAAATATAAGCTGCTTGCCCTCACTAATAAAAAACAGCAATCCCTCCCCTTCTGTTACCTACTTTTACTCATATCTTCGGTATACCTCAATACAAGCACAGGAAAGGATTATTCAATCAAAACCGGGCTATCGCCCTATTCTCTCTCAATTGCCTATCCTTTATAGATGAGGGGGAGTACCTTAGCAGTAGCTTCCAACACTTAAGATTGACCTCCTCAAGTGCTAGATATGAATGTTTTATGAATTTCATACGGGACTACCGCTTACGCCCCTAAAGTTCACTTCTGACTTACCAAAGAAGTTTACTAAAGAAACTGACCTAAGCATAGCTCTCTCTCTCAAATACAAATGCCAAGAAAGAGATTCCTTGGATAAGTGGAAAAATGCCTTTCATTTCTCTTTTAAGGCGTTTGTCCTACTTATAGTATCAGTCCTCCAGCCTATCGAAATTCGTGTTTTTATTAACCAACAACACATGCACTTTGTTGGCACTAAAAAAAAAGGTTATTCAATCCACTAGTGCAACTGAAGGTGCGTAGCCTCTTCTGAACCGAAACAAGAAAGAGCTCATAACCACTGCTTGTGAACAGCTCTCCTCAACTGAAGGCGCACCTACTGTTACTAGAAGTCTAGTCTCTTTCAGGTCCAGTTTCGATCTCGAACTAACGGCCGGAAGAGAGATTCTTCAGAAAACCCGATTTCCTGTCCTGTCTTAAGAACCTGACTCAAAAGAGAAAAGAAGACCGGACTAAAAGAGATATCACTTTCGACGATTGAACTGCACTTTATCCAGATTGGAACTGGATTTGAACGTTTTTGGATCCTGTTTAGAGCCGGCTTTCACTCCACTTTCCGGAATCCTTGCTCCTGGCTTATATTCACATAGGCCACTCATAAGAATAAGACGTTCAACTCCCACGTATAATTGAGAGACTCAGAATATCAGTGCCTTGGGTAAATGCCTACCTTCGGGAGAATCTTACCGAACGAGTTTCAAACCTGTCCTCTTCGCTTCCCAAGATATTTAGGGAAAAGGGCCTTGTCGGCCACCGCTTGCTGACGATGGAACGCATCGTCAATTAAAAGTCCTCGCGTTGGACAACGTTGGAAAGGTAGGTGTTCGGCATGTCCCTTGCTTGCGAACTTATTGTTGAGGGCGGGTAGCTTTGGAGATCCCATTCCTCACGTTTACCGTTGTCCCCAGACTTCACTCTTTCAACACTTGTATACTTTCTAAATAGTCAGGCGTGCCCCTGTCTCTGTCTCTAACAAGTGTGTGTGATCCACCGATTGATTTACTTAGTGACTCTTTCTTACCGCTGGAGTCCCCATCTCTTAAAGCCAACTCAGACTTCCGATCCATCCCTTGTTTTTGCCGATTGAAGAAAGCCAACTAGGGTCTCATCAAACAAGCGAGAAAAGGCCCTTTCTATGTTATGTTATTAGTAACCTGCAAGAAAACTAAAGCGCTAACGAGCAACGGCTTTCGCGCAGCTCAATCCGTTGCTTGTTGCTTTCGAGCCGGAGGGTAGTCAAGTAGTCCGTGAAGGTTAAATCACACTTGTGTTAAGCAAGCAGAGTAGTCAAGCCAGAGAGGCAAAAAAAGCAAGAAGCGGTTTTCGTTCGATCGACAAAATAAATCGTACTTTCACTGCTGTGGACCGGCTTTCATAAAGCACCTTTGGGCAGCAGCTACTATTGGGATCCAATTCCGAGATCAATTCGACAATGAAACTCTTCAAGCAATGATCTTATCTATGTCATTTCTCTTGATGCGATACAAAAGACGACTTTCGAGAGTCACTTAGCCCCTTGACCTCTTCTCTCAAAAAAGACGCTGTGTGGGCAAGTCGATCAAAGTCAGAGCGGGGAGGGAATGTTTACAGTTGTTGTAGTACGACTTTGAATTTCCTGTTCGGTCTTTCAAGTTGTAGTCAGCTGCGGGCTAAGAAGCCTCGTAGTCAGACTTAACATTGATTGAAGCAGCTGTTGGAGAGAAGGCACCAGTCAGACCTGCAAGCACCAGGTAGTACGCAGCGGCAGTTTTCAATCATACAATGTGTACTCGTAGTCTGACTTTTAGTGGTAGTCAGCTGTCCTCGTTCTCCTCTTTTCATTGCCCTATTGAGTAAGGGTCGGTGTTTGCAAAAATGTCGAGCCGACGGGGTCAGGTACCAGTAGTGACAATGGCAAAGGGGGGGAGCTGGACACTAGTTGTGCTAGTGGAATGACCCAACTAGACCTAGTCAGCCCGAACCGTTTTGCGGTTCTAGAGGACCCTGAACAAGAAGAGGCAAAGATGCCAGATCTGGACACTGCGGAACCGGAAGAGATTGCTCAGGATGAGTGTCTGGGTAACAAAGCCGAGAAGGGTGTAGTCAAGGTGCGAGTTTAACGAGCGAGGAGAGTGATTTGGCCCATAGAAGCGAGGATCTGGAAGAGAGGGTTGATACTGGGTCAACTATGGCAGTGACTGAGGGGGACTTGTTCTGTGATAAACAAATGACTCCAAACAAGAACCTCAGGGCAGCCAATCCTAAGAAAAGAGGTGAACCTGAGAAGAGCAGTAAAAGTAAGCATTCAGGTGATGGTGCTATGACCTTAAAGGTGGAAGATCCTCCCCTGGTTCTAACCACCCTGAATGAAGAGTGGGCGAACAAAATGCAGAACATATCAGAGATGTTGAAAAGAGGGGGGAAGGGGAAAGTCAAAGCCAAAGAACAAAAGACAAATAAGGGCTGCACAAGACGAAAAACCAGAGGCAGCGCTAAGGTGCGAGGGGAATGTGAAAACAACAATAGTTCCACATGAAGGTCCAACTATGGAATGGAAGAAGGATCGGTAAAGTCGAGAAGCAGAGAGAGGCCAAAGATTATATAAGAGCGCAAGAGGCAGATTTGATTGGCTTGGTTGACGGCTGGCGAGCTTAGCTTAGAGAAAAGGTTAATTCTAGTTCCTTTCGGGCAGCGCGAGTGGAAAGCCCTACAAAGTAAGCCCTCAAAGTCTTTAAGTTAAGGAAGCCGAGTTGAACAGAAGATAGAGTTTCAGTTCCAGTGAAAGCCCCTACTCCCATAAAGTTGGAAAGTGAAGTTCAAGTGCTGAAGTCAAAGAGAAGTTTCTTATTTCTGTGACCGCGAGTTGCAATAAGTACTTTAAAGCTCAACAAGGAAAAATACAACCTTGCTAAAGCAGATCAGGAAAAAACCTTATTCCGGGCGTGAGCCATAGCACAGGGACTCTCGGTTGGTCGTAGAAATGAAAGAGTTAACAGTTTTCGCTAGTGAAGCTTTAAGAGATAGGGCAAGTAGTCTACGACTATCCTTGCTTTGTTGCCGGCTTTCATAGTCAAAAAAAGAAGTCGCTTTCCCCCTTCCTTTAGGGATGAATTCCCTAATGCCGATCTGGCCTGGGAGGATAAAGGCAGGAAGTGGGATGAGAAGTGTCAGCAAGCGTTCGAGCAGATCAAAGAATGTTTGATGAACCCGCCTGTTTTTGTTTTGGTCCCGACGCGACCAGGAAAGCCTCTGTTACTGTACTTGTCTGTTATAGAAGCGGCAATGGGCTGTATGTTAGCACAGATGGATGACGAGGGAATCGAGAGGGCTGTTTACTATTTAAGTTAAGTAAGAGGATGTTGGCTTATGAGGAGAATTCTTCTGCGATTGAGAAGACTTGCTTGGCATTGGTATGGGTTACGAAGAAGTTACGTCATTACATGCTAGCTTACCAGGTTATCATTATCTCTAGGATGGATCCGTTGAAGTACTTCGATCCAATCAATCGATCGATCAAGAGGCTAATCTCTTTTGTTTAGGCCAGTAGCTAAAAAAAAGTCCTCGCTTTCTCTTGAACAAGGGAAGGACAGCATAGCATTAGCTTCAATTGAACAAGCTCAACCTTGAAAAAGAAAGGGGGTAGGCCGAAGAACCGTTGAACGCTTCAACTTGGCCACTGAAGAAGGCGAAGGCTGGGCAAGAGACTGGGCCAACTTACTGCCATGCCATGGTTGAAGCTTTAAGCTCTATAGACGGAACTCTTTTTTAGGTATTAGAGGAGAGAGGACACCACTCAGCACCCCACGGAGCGGTAAGGTTCAATGCCTAACAAAAACAAACGGCCAAAAGCAAAAAAAAATGTATGGCTGAGAGGAGAAGAAAAAGAACGCATGCATGGAGTCTGTCGGAAATTAGAAAATCTATGAAAAGACATCTAAGGCTAAGAAAGAATTCAAGAAAGTTCATTACTGAGAGAAGTGGTGATCTCGTCTTGCTTGCTGGGAGAGAGGAAGCTTCCGGACCACCTTTTTCAGCCAGATAGCGAGCGATCACTCAGCAATGAACACTAACTGAAAGCGGCCGAGAATGAGTACCTATCCCTTACGGGAATCGAACCCGTGTCTTCGACATGAAAAGACGATGTCCTAACCACTGGACGAAAGGGACCAAAAAGCCATTCTTCATATACCTCAGCTCCGAGAATAGAAGTGGTTCGTTTTCTTTCTATACGCAATTCACGATTTCGTTTGTGTTCATGTTGGCGATTTCTGATGTGAATTCGGCGGGTCGTCCCCCCTTCCTACGGGTTCCCCCACCTACCCAGTGATACACCAACCACGCTCCTTTCCTTTCTCCGATCATAAAGTCCCCTGATCTCTTTCTTTGTCTTTCATCCCCCCCTGAACAGAATAAGTAAGGCCCCGTTCTTTCTAATTCAAAAAAAAAAAAAATAGGGGCGGGGCGAAGCGCCCGTTTGAAGTGTCGAAGGCCTATGCTAAAGTAAGAAAGAAAGTACGTTAAGGTTACGAAGTCACTTTTTCGAACTATAAAGAAAGGGAGGCTAAGGGCTTACTTTGTAAGGTCAGCTGATTAAGAAAAGCTTAGGTTATGAAATCGCTTAGCCGTTAATTAATTAATTAAGTAGTAGTGAGGCGTCAGTACGGAGTTGCGTCAGCTGTAGATATAGACTAGGCTAAGGGACGGACTTCATCTCTTCTATTCTCTTTACTTACACCTTAAACTTCCGCTGAGTCTAACGAGGCTCGGGTGCGGAGCCTTCCACTGTGGACCGAGACTACGCAAAGGTAGAACACCATAGAAACTTCGCTGACTTTATCATAAACCTTGATTTCGCTACGCTCAATAAGAATCCAGAATAGCGGAAATCGGTTCGTGTTCCGCTTCCAAAGTAAGTCGTCTTTGCCCAAGTGTGAACTGCAGACGACTCTCCAGTGATTCCATTCCTTCTTTCTTGACTTCTGGGTCAACCCAACCCGCATGGGAAGAAGAGGGTCAGCCAAACAGCGGGCAGCTCCATTTTTTACATTTGCTGAGGCAGACCAATTAGGCATTTTAGAAAAGGGAAGGGAACTTCTCACCGAAGGGGGCAGTAGGAATGAAGGAGGCGGGAAGCTACCGCTTCTAGAATGCAAGCTTATCCTTTACTTTTTTTTTAGAGCTATTGAAATAATAAAAAAAAAATTGTTGGATGAAGTAATCGGAGTGACAAATGGTTACGGTTGCGGAAACCGGAGAAAGTCGGGAACCGTCGGTTACCTTTTGAATCAAAGTAGCGACAAGCCGAGTACTACGGGGGAAGCAAAGCTTCGTAGACAGCTTCGCTTCCTCGTCGCTTCTTTCTGGCGACTAGCTTCTCAAGTGGGTGGCTTGGTAAGCAACAAGCTACCTTCAGCATCGGTAAAATCCCTATCAATAAATAATAGGCCGGAATGGTGGGGAAGGAGGCCCCCCCTACTTCAATGGAAAGGGGGGAATCGCCGTTTCACAGCCGTTCCTCTACAACTACCTTTCGCCCAACATGATCACAAACGAAGACAGAGAATTGCGTAGATAGGAGGACGAAACGCCCACTTGTCCTGATCGGAACGATTGAAGAAAGAAAGAGAATGGTGGCCCCTTTCGCCCAGGGGACATCGTCGGAGAACAATGTCGGGGACAGGGTGAGAACCTTCCGTTGGTTACGCCCTTTAAGTGTTGGTTCTTCCATATTTAGATATGGAGATAGATCCAGAGATAGAGATCTATATCTAAATATCGATAGATGGATATATTGAGAAATGGATATTGATCTGGTTTCAAGATCTATGAACAAGAGAGATCCCTAAATATCCATTTGAAAAAAGAGATGAATAAATAGATAGGGCGGAGCCAGCTGAAGGAAGGTCGCGTTAGCGCCCCTGCAATCTTTCTAAAGTAAGAAGCGCGAAACTTGACTTTGAGAAAGAAGGGCCTTCTATTAGAATATTAGTAAAGGCGCGTTAGCCTATCTAAAGGGGCTTCTTCAAATATCCCATAAAAAAAAACAGGGGCTTCTCAAAGCTTGTAGTTTAGGGGTGCGTAGGTTTGGAACCCTATACAAGGGGCTAGCGCGCAATGGCTTTCTCTGAGAGGGGCTACCTTCTTCAAGCTTCGCTTGCTGCTTTTCATTTTGATAGGAGTAGTAGGTGCTTGCTGCTCGCTTGCTGTCTACTAAACGAGCCTTCACTGCCCGCCCGGCCCCGTTTCTTTAATCTTAAGTAAAGTGAAGTCAAATCAATGAAGTGAACAGCCCAACCTCTTTGTTTGAAGCTTTTCCAGAATGTTACTTGTTGAAGCTTTGCTTCCCCTAATTCCAAAGCACAACAATAGACTTGCAACTATAGTATAGGAAAAAGCTTCTCTTTGATAGCGGTCATAGGGGGGTTCAGAAAGGATCTGATCGTAGATAGAGACTGAAACCGGGGGTAGGGGCGGATGTAGCCAAGTGGATCAAGGCAGTGGATTGTGAATCCACCACGCGCGGGTTCAATCCCCGTCGTTCGCCCATCAATAAATGGACCATTTGTTACGGAGACACAAGACAAACCTAGAAAGCATTTTTTCTGCAATTCATCTCTTGGCTTTCAAACGCATCCAAGCAATTGGTATCCGATTAAAACATAGAAAGCATAGATTCGCGTCGCCTACTTGCTGAAAGCACAAATGGAATGGCTGATCATTTCTTGTATGAAGTTTTTAAGACCTCACTAATCAGCCTTACACTTTTTAGTTCATAATGAATGAAATGAACCCCCAGATGAAGAGAAAATCTCCCCTCCCTTTTACTAAACCATGGGGAGCCCCGAGTAGTTTACCGGGCAAATTTAGTTGTCGTGACGATATCTTTCTTAGTGGAAGATCGGAAAAGACTTCTCTTCATCACGAGACTGATCGGATCTGCCGTAGACGCCCGAGACCTCCACAAGGCAGGCTAAAAGAGTAAGAGGACAACAAGAGCAAAGAGTTATGCTTTCATTTCTTTGTTGAGATTTCAATTCGGCACTCGGTTCCTTCGTCTTAAGTAAAGTGAAGTTTACTTTTTCGATTTTGAATTCTTAGTCGAGCTGATGGCGAGATCGATTTTTTGGTCGAGGTTCAAGAGAAAAGAGAGGAACCACCGCCCAATGGTGCTTTTACGAAAGTACGGTCGCCGGTGGCTAATACCTTCTCGACACTATCGAACCCGAAATCCACTCTCAATCGCTCTTTTTAGTGGGGAGGAATTCTTTTCGTATCCTGGACTTAAGGAAGGCAAAAAAAAAGTGCCCTATCTGCCTTGTTGTGATAGGGGGTGTTTGTTTTCAAGTCAAGCTCCGTATCCCTACCTCTTTTTAGGTTGGCATAACAAAGAAAGAGAGTGCCAAGAAACAACACATACCCATCACTTTTGGAAGGTTCGGAATCGTCAGGGAGCCCTTATAGACGTAAAGACTTTACTTCACTGAACCGGCACTACTATTTGTCGGCTCCTACCACTCGTCCCTCGTCTGCTTGTCGAGTGCGTCCTCGGCCCTTGCTCGTCTCTAGTAGCCGATCGAGTTTCTTCGCCCCTCTCCCGCTTATTGATTAGGGTGAGTCACTCAAGTCCCTTGTCACTCGACTCTCTTTTACGAAAATCCCGGGGTTATGCGTTTTTCGGAAACTAAAGTCGCTCGTCAAGCTAAAAACAGAGGAGTTCCCTCACTACGAAAGGTGTCCCATGGACGGACGAGTTTCTAAACTACGAAAGATATGGAGCGGATGGCGTACTGATAGATCTCCTATTCGTTCTGGATCCAGCTGAAAAAGCCCTTTTTATATTAGTAAAGCGCTAACGCGCCCCTTATTGAAAACTAAAGTAAAGCCGAGAAACTTGACTTTCAGAAAGCAACAGCAACCTATCTTACTAATAATAATGAAGGGGCTTGGCTCGAAAGGTTTACTAGAGCAAGGGTTGATCGAGCTTCCCGAAACTAAGAAACCGGATGAGGTGGGACGAGTAGGAGATCAAAAAGACTTCAAATTCCATCGGGTTAATAGTCATCCGATAGACGATTGTTGGATTCTTAAAGATCAGATCCAAAAGTCATTAAATGATGGTGTCATTGAAATAGACCCTCCTAAGCAACCTGTGGTCACCTCAAATCCGGTATTTGTAATAGTTGGAGATATTCTTTGCCCGATAGCTGAGATCTCGCCAAGCATAGCCTATTCTAGTTCTAGCACCGGAAGAGCCATTTCAGAGGCTCAAAATATTATGAAAAATATATTCAAGGAGAACGGAGCACTCGTGTTAGCCGGGAAGCGCCAACGACGATTGATTGCTATGCAGGCGGCCCTTGAGACGAGGTTATATCAAAAAGAAAAGAATAAGCATCGTCAGAACGATCCGAAGAAAATAGGCAGGGGGCAAAGACCAAAGAAAGAGCAAAGGAACTCAGACTCACCTAGTGAGTATATGGATTTCGTGTCTAAGTTACTGATGATTCCGTAGAACTTGTGACAAAGGAAGCAATGGGGGAATTGCCTTAAGAAGTTGACAATAAAGAGGTGGTGCCTTTATAGAGGAGGGTAGCTAAGGGTGTGGATGAAAAATGAGAGATAGACAGGCCACTTCATCTCAGGATACATCCAACGATGCACAAGAATCAGATTCCGACCAACTCTTGAACTCCAGAGACCCAAACAAGGCCTGCTTTTCCTCTCTTTAAGTACGGTTACCTATTTTCTTATTGGGTTAACAATCTTATCCACCAGGATATTTAATTCCCGGTACGACGGAGAAGGAAAGCCATACGAACATTTGGTACTCTTCCTTCAAAGATGTGGAGATAGAGCCAGAAGTGAGGCTTTGTGCCTTCGTCAATTTCCATTATCATTGACAGGTGCTGCTCTTACATGCATGGCTAACGCCATAAAACCATTCCTACTTGGGATGCTATGGTCACAGCATTTCTAAGAAGATTCTTCTATAGATATTTTTTAGAAGGGAACCACGGAAGAATTCAGATTAGAAATGTTGAATACATCGAAAATGGTCAGGAAGAAGAAGAGCTCTTAGGGATAGAAAGGGACAAAGGGAAGATGAAGTCAATAAGCCTGAAGATGCTGAAAACCAAGATGAATTTGACGAAGTCTCCATTTGCTATTCTTTTGTTGAGAAATTTTTGTTGATTCCACAAGCCTTGAAAGTCCCACTTATGTTGAATTCGAAACACATAGCTCCTTATCCAGAATGGATGGAACATGTCCCATATCCCCCTGAATGAATACCAAATCCCTAACTTTTTTCCGGTTTAATGCCGGAGATGACGCATTGGCTTATATTTGGTCTATTTTCAACAAGAGTGTGGGGTAAGAGCTGCTGTCGAGGCTCTCTGTTGCAAACAATTTTGTTACTCGCTTATGGGAAGAACCCTTATTTGGTATGATAACTTCGCCTGGGGATCCATACCGACATGGGGAGCTATGGTGGTAGCTTTTCTAAAAGAGTTCGGAGCAAGAAAGCCCCCTCAAGGATGGAATATTCCAAATCATGAATGGAGTGATTCCGATGATGATTGGGACTTCCAATCTGAACAACACCGACGGTTCTCATACTTCTTCAGTCTCAGGGGATGTGGAGAGTGCAGCATTTGACGGCCGGACCTATAAAGTTGATGAATTTTTTTAAGGTAGAGTCTAGTCTTATCATGCCAGATGGTTCAGATTTCTTTATAACCCAAGTAAACCAGACGGAGTTACGATCTGGCAAGAAATTACCTCCCGTTCCGAATTATGGTAAAAATCTTGTGCAAGAGTTGTCTCAGTCTAAGAATAGATCATCCCCAAATCCTGAAAGTCCCGTCCAGGATCATGGTCTATCGCAAAATCAAAACCCTGGGGGGCATCCCTATAGACCGAAGTGCTGGGGGCATCCTATAGAGCCAAAACGCAGTTACCCAACGAGGGAGACCACGAATGCTTGCTGGTCAAACATTAGCGGCTAATGGACAACATGTTCGCTATGACATATTAGCTCATCTCAAAAAGATTCCTGCACTTCTCAGCGTATACGATGCATTGAAGATGTCTGCAGAACGTTGGATGTGCCTAGTATACGCATTAACGAACCCAGAGGAGTTTTTTTTGAAGTTAACCAAGTTGAGATGAGAAGTAGTGAACCAACTTTTTCCGAGTGTTTGGCTTTGATCACGTTTACGGACGATTACTTGCAACCAGGACTCATGTTGCATAACAGGCCTTTGTTCATTTCAGGATACCTTAATGGATTGGAAATAACAAGAATCATGATAGATGGGGGATCGGCTGTTAATCTCCTACCTTTTAGAATGCTAAAACGTCTCGGGATTGCTATTCATCGATTGGCCCCAAACAATCTACTTATCCAAGGATTTAACAAAAGTAGGCAGAGGTCTCCGGGCATTGTACGGTTTGAATTAAAGATCGAGGAGTGGTACAATTTTTCCTTTATGTCATTGATGCGGAAACATCAAACAATGTTCTACTTGGGCGGCCTTGGATGCATGATAATTGTGTCGTCCCTTCTACCTATCACCAATGTTTCAAGTAAACCAAAGGTGGTGAGCAGAAGAGGGTGAAAGCAGATGCGAATCCTTTTTGCGAAGCAAAAGCGCATTACGCATCTGCTAAATATTTTTTTTCCGAAGATGAAATAAATGCTACAAAGCTCAAAGAGAAAGAGATTTCGACCTCAGACGACAAATCGACCCCTATGATGCCATCAGAAGAGAGGCTATGAAATAGGTGAAGAAGTTCGAAAAGTTGAAGATTAAGCAAAAAACTCCTGATACGAAGAAGGCCCCCAAAAAGCCTGCTTTCCGTTTCGTCCCAAAAAGTCACAGGAAGGATGGTGAGCCAGCCCTTATGCCAATTCAAGATGAGAGTTCCACTTCGCTTTAAAGGATAGGGGGGGATATCTGAGTCGATAGGGCCATATTCAAAAGGGAGATAAGTGGATTGAGCGTACTTTAATGCAAAAAAATAAAAAGAACTTCAAAAATTCCTCATCCCCCCGAAACATGATCATCATCCTAAAACCATCCGGATGCATCACTTGGAAATGCTTGGGCCAAAACCAAGAGCTAAAGGAGATGGGAAGTTAGCTGACACAAAGGAGCTTTACTAATAGAAAGGGGCTTAAGATATACGATTCGAAAGCTCTTCGAATGATGCAAGCAATGGGATACTCAATTGAGGAAGCCCAAGGGTTGTACAATGGAAGAGGAATGTTAGCACCGTTTGACGCCATGTATTCTCCAGCACAAAAGAGAGCTCTCTTTGAAGATCCAGAATGCGGAAAGGTCTTTAGGCGGCCGGGCTTAGGGTGTGACGAGAAGGTTGAGGTACCCGAGCAAGATAGTCACATGTTCGAAGATGATAAAAAAGTCTTCCACATTTCTGAGGAACATGATTCTGATGAGGATGACGAAGTTAAGAAAGAAAAGGAAAAAGAACTAGAGCTATTTGAACAGCACGAACAACTTTGACTCGTCTCACCAGCTACTGGATAAGCAGTCAAAGAAACTACTTCTACTTGAATTTAAATAAACAGGATTTTGTTTCAATTCAATGCATCCGGCGTTGAGGAAGAGGAATAGGATCAGTCTTTTGTGAAAGTGCCCCACCCACAGTCTGACCAAGAAAACCTCCTTTCTCGATTCCGATCTCAGCCCTAAACATCGTATCGATCGTTTAGCGGCCTTCAAACGGCCTATCCGTTGCCTTTTGATTCAGAGGCTCATCAGATCTATTTTTCTACGCGCCCCAACTCTCGTAAACTCGGATTACCCGCCCCACTTGGCTGAATTTACATTCCGACTTCTTATAGTCCAAGTAAAGGATGAGGGGTGCCCTAAATGTGTGCGGTAGCACTCCTTATTTCCAGAAAATAGAAGTAGAATGAAAAGAGGCGCAAGCTTGTAATCTTCGATTTTCCGCCTTTGAAATGAACTTTTGCTCTTGTTTGATGTGACAACTCAGAAAAGCTCTTTGCCTAAGGTTTCCGTAACTAAAAAGGGGCAATCCAGAAGGAAAATGACAGAAAATTACAATAGCTAAGAAAAAGATAAATGACTCTTAACTTAGCAAAAATGTAAAGCTCTTCCGACCTGGGCAATGATTCAGTGATCTCAGGGCGTCTATCTGCAGGAAAAGCATCTACTTCGGCCGAATCGACTAGATTGACTCTTTTAGGGGATGAACGGACCACAGGATGAACTTGTTCGTTCACTGCGACGAAAGGGTTCCCTTTCTTCTTCTTCTTTAGAGCCGCGATCTCAACGATATGGTCCCTAGTGTATCTCCCCCAAACCTCTCTTATTTCCCTGTCCTCCGAAGTGAAAAAGTAACAAAGTTGTCCCCAGCTCTATCTCTTGTTTTGGTTTTCTGCCCTTTACTAATAGCTATTAGTAAAGCAATGACCAGTTTCTTTCTTTCAAGACCTCCAATCCGAATCCGAACAGACCTATTAGTCAGTCTATCTTTGGAAGAATCTACATTTGAAGGCCTGGGTGAAGCATTCCGGAAAATGAAATAAACATACCACTGGGAATACCCCTATCGTAGATCAGAATCATATGGTTAAGGTCCCGGCACTCAAGACCGTACGGCTAGTGAGACTTATGAATAGGTTAGCTCGACTTATCATCCGAAAAGAGTGAAGAGAGGAACCTTCGGAGCTCCTCTTCTATCGTATCGATTGAGCGGTTTATATCTTCTATCATCTCCGTAGAGGGTTCAGTCTCCACTATTTTCAGTCCGTATTGATCTCTCTTTTACCTACGTCTGTAGCAGATCTCAAGGGCATGGCGGCAAAGGAATAAAACCTCTCTTTTACGCCTGTTCTGTGATTACCCTTAGTAGAGTAGTCCCATCAGAAAGAGGTGAGGGTTGTAAAGTCTATCTACCAGTACTAGACTAAGACTGAAAGCAGATCTTCAAAAAGCGGATCCGAAAGAGGAACTTAATACCCGCACGTGCGTACTTTTTTAGAGTAGCGGGAAAGGAGGAACAAATACGGGTTCTGCAGCCCATACCTCACCGATTCGGGTTCGAGTACCAGATGAGACAGCAGCTCGGAAAACTACATGCATCCGGCCAAGGAACCAAAATTGAAGTAGAAAGGGCTCGCCCTGTTGGGGAGCTGAACCAAGACTTTGTAGAGGTTGTTTCACATCAAAGAAAAAAAGAGAAAATTCCATTTCTTGTTCAGCGATTGGCTAATTGCTAACTACTGAATGAACTCGTACAATGAATGAAAGCTCTCCCTCTGTTGAGAAAGGGCCAAGCTGCTCTCAAGATGCTTCTTTTCTTTGAAACCACAAATGAAAGGAATCAGATCAGTAGCAAATACAGAGGCTATTACGGAAACTACTATATATATTCTCTTCTTTTTGTTTTTCGCCTTAAAGAACACCACACGCGCAAGTCGGCCCAAGACTGAGTTCAATCCTCTCCTTTCGGCCCAACATAAAGCTAGCCTATAACAACTCTTCCTTGGACTTGGCCCTAGGGTGACTTCATATCAAATAGGTCTTTCCCCTGCTGTATCCCACAAGCCTTCCCAACAGTCGGTTGCCCTCCGTTCGCTGTCTCTTTCCCAATAGTCTCTGCTAAGCCGCTACCCACTCCAGAGAAAGATTCGAGAGGGGTCGACGAAGTTGACTGAGCCGATAGACGCTTTTTCGCAGTTAGTTACACCAACCCTTTTCTTATTCTATATGAGGATGTTGAAAGTCACATTCTGCATACATCAAATTGGCCATAGAAAGAGCTTTTCTCCTAAAGTAAGTAGAATCCTTAGTCGGATCAGTTTGCCCCAGAGACAGGGGCAGATTCAGTCACGAGCAGCCCCTACCCGATGGTAGCCTACTCGTCCATAATAAGGGGTGGTAGTTCCCCTAACTCAGTGAGATCCGGGATCAGAGTTTCAGTCGGTCGTAGCCGAAGCTAACTTCCACCCTTTCCTTTCATGCTCTTTCTCACGGGAAGTGGAATCTGGCCAATAAAAGAAGCCTTTGTCTTTTCCGGGAACATCTTTCTCCTCACTAAGTGGCTGCACACACCAGTCTTACAGATAGAGTCAAGCACGAGACGGGTACGTACTTGTTCTTTTCAGCATGTGCTAGCAAAAGGCTATCTGCGGTGGAATTCGTTGTTTTGCTGGTCGGCTGAGGAAAAGGCAAATGTTATTTGTAGGGATAGACAAGGCATGATTTTCGTCTTGATGAAGTGTAGAACGGGGTTGTCTTTCCATTGAGCCGGGGAGACAATCCACAGCGTAGTCAGTGTCCATTATTGGAGCACGACCTAGTCTGCTAGTCGCCTTAAACCACCCGAAGGAAGCTACTATACGGTCTCTTTTAAGCAGCCTAGGCAGAAGACTATGTGGGGAGTTTCCCGAGACGCTATTCCGAAAGCAATAGAGTAAGGCTCGTACCATTTACAAACTCATTCGAGAAATAAAGAAAAAAGAAGTCTCCTTATTAGCTTCATAAAGTAGACGTCCTTCTTGTAACAGGAAAGTCAAGAAAAAGGGTATGTCCTTTGTACTTTAGGTTGGAATACTGCCTTCGGTATTTAAAGATAAAAGGAAAAGTATTCGCGAATGGTTCTTTTTAAGGTTGGGTTAGGTACCGGGTATAGAGGGCAGCGTGGAGATTGCATCTTTCTTTCGGGAGTTGGGTCTGGAAATAGGGGATAGGAAAAAGAGTGTTCCTTTTTTCGACCTATTCTTCCCGAGTGATTTTCGAAATGTAGAGATTACACGCCGCCCCGAGAACTCTCTTTGTGTTGAGAGAGATTTCCGGGGTTGTTCTTCCTATCATTCCAATAAAAAAAGCAGCCAAGCATTCCTTTCGAGCGGATGTCCGGATTTCTCTAATACAGACAGCCAGGAGACCTAGCCCCCGGAGGAGATACCAGAGCAGAGGGAGGGCCCCAACCTTGCTGATGGCTTGTGTCATTGGGCGGGGGAAGGCAATGTCTCCTCATGTCGAGAGTTAGTGGGGGTCTTATGGATACGTTGAGGTTTTGCTCTTATCCTCTATTTTCGACTCTGGTTTTAGAGGAAGAAAGGGGGCAGCTAAAAAAAGAGCTAGGAAAGATAACTAGTCCGGAAAACCTATTCCCCTAGACTCCCGTCTCGGACATTAACCCTTAGGGCAAGAAGTTCCTTAACAACCCTCGAACACTGTCTTGCTAAGACCGGATATGCCGAATCTGAGCTGAGAGATGCTAGGTCTCGTCTAAGCCCTTGCCCCTCTAGAGATGAATGTGAAACCTCTTCTTTTGATTCACTTGCAGCATCTAGCCTTTGAAACCAATTACCATGTGATGTAATATCAATCCCATAAGCTCGGATTTATGGTTAAGAAGTTCCTTGACTTACTATGAATCGCATCTCTCAAGTGAGAAGGATATGATATATATTGGGCATTGCCTTCCCTTACTTACTAAGTAGGCAATCAATCAGTCCAGCCTTTTCTGATTCACGTGGCAAAGAAGCCCATCTAAGAGCCTATGAATGTGCAACTGACTAGGGCCAAATATAAAGAAATGGGGCTATTTCTATTCCGAGTTGGCCATTTTATTCTTGTCCGAAAGTCAGTGCCCCAGCTGAGTCAATAGCTGCCTAAGAGCCTGTGTCTAGCCAACCGGTGGAGACCCAAGCAGCAAGAACAAGAGGGCATTTTCGAACAAGAACAGTAGCGAGAAGTTGCCTAGCCTTGCTAACGGTTTTCAACCTTTATACCTCACTCAGGGCATAGCTCGAATCTAAAAAAGTTTTTGAAAGTGTTCAGAAATCGTCTGTGAACAAATCGGCTCTTGCAAGAGAAGACAGATCCATAGGCAGCAAAAGAAGACTTGAAGCGGTTGGCATGAGCTATTGAAGATGTCTTTAAAGGTGCTTTTTAGCCACTCGAGATAGGCACTGTGAAAGAAAGAGTGAGATAGACGTCTAAGATAAAGTGCTAGCCAGCAAGCATTCCTTTAGCCATGAATCCGATTCGGGGAGCATATAAATGGTATGCCAACACCTTTTTTTCATCTTCCTATTGAGTTGTCTTTTGAAGAGTACGCCCGGTTCACCAGGTATCGCTTACTTATGACACCTCTTCCGTCGTTTTTGGCCCCCAATGCCACCACCACAATTGATCTTTTCCCGATCGAGAGAGTGAGGTTCTTTGCCTTTACGAGTTGAGTAAACGAAGCACTCGGCTCCCACTTTCTTAAAATAAGTTTCCTGTGCTTGTCTTGTATTGAGGACACCCTCCCACTGCTATGAGAAAAAGCACTTGGCTCTCATTCCATCTTGAGTATAATACCTTCCGCGGTTAAGCCATCACTTCATACCCTTCGTGTCACTAATACTCATGTGCAGAAACTGAGAATTTCTTTCCTCCACTGACACGGAAAAATTCACTCCTTTCCATAGAGCCCAAATACCACCCGAGTAGCCATTAGCCTCAATTCTATGATGAAACTGAAAACCCAGCTTCAAACAAACTTTCCCTTTAATAAAACTTATTTTGTCACCCTAGGAAAACTTTTCAAGTGCCTTAAAACTGGCCGTAGAATTAAGAATTGGAAATTGATGGATAGGGTTCTTTCTGGTTGACTTTCCAAAGACACTAGGCATAGAAGGCTAAGGGCGGAATAAGCGCTATTAGTACAAATGAACTGACATGACATATTAGCCCTTGCTTACAGGAGTAGCCTGCACTGGTCTTGATTGAAAGAGTGTTGTTTCCCTGAGGAGGGTTCCACCGGCGTTTATGGATAGTCCTTAAGGGCTTCCTCTCTTACTATCAGAGTAGGATGGCACTGGTATTGACTTTATTGACTTTCATTTTGTTCCGTAAATAGCTTAGCTTAAAAGCTTCTTCATTTACTGAAAGGAAAGGCTAAGCTGCTTCCTCTGCTTATATATATTATATGGCAAGCAAAACATTAGCTCTTGCTTGCCATATTACTGGTTCTGGCATACTGGACTTACTTATTAAGCACTCCACCCTCGGCTCAAATAAGACCAAGCCAATTTCGATTAAATAAAGAAAAGGTGTCATACGGCTTCATCAGGATAGCGCTGTCATCCTAGCATAGATCTTTCTGCGTAGAGATGGATTCTTTCTTTCTTCTATAATAATATCGTTATACATTTCTCCTTTGCCTTACTGAAAGGCTGTTCAAACAATGAAGCTGAGTACGAAGCGCTCATTGCCGGCCTCCTGGTAGTCAACCAAATTGGTATAAAGGTCCTCATGATCCTATGGGAATTCGCAGTTAATCATTCGCCAACTCTAGGGTACATTTGAAGTATGCAAACCAGAATTGTTGCCCTACCACGCCATGGCTATGGAGCTCATGAAAGAGTTCGAGCTACTCGAATTCTGCCACGTACAAAAGAAAAAGAACGACAAAGCAGACGCATTCGCCAAGTTAGTAGCCGCTCTAGCAGCCCCCCTGGTGGCAGAACATAAGTCATTATACATGACAGGGTCCTTTTTCCAGGCCGGAAAGAACAACTCCAGGATTGCAACGCTGTCACCATAGTGGAAATGGCTCCCTGCATGGAAGTATCTATTGAAGATTGGAGACATTATTTTATTAACTACTTTAAGCACGGCAGATGGCCAGAAGAAAGCCACAAAGGAACCCAGCTTCGAAGGAGGTTGCCCCAGTATGTGTATTTAAACGAAACTTTATACAAAAAGTCTTATGCTGTGGCTGAGATGTTTGTCTAGTGATGAAGCAAGGCAAGCCATGTACGAAGTACATTCAGGGGTGTGTGGTGCCCACCGGTCTGGGCCAAAGATGCGAGTTAAGCTCAAACAGATAGGGTACTACTGGCCTACAATGGTCCAGAATTGTATGGACTATGTTAAACGCTGCAACATTTGTCAAATCCACGGAGACTATATGCCAAACCCCTTGCGTCCTACCGTAGCATCCTGGCCTATCTTTCTGATGCGCTAGTACTAAACTTACCTGCCGAGCATACGAAAAGGAGTATCTTTTCCCTATCTAAGCTATATCAACATAGCCAACTAGAAAACTCATCCGCTTGTCAATTCTTGGTGTAATACTCACTTGTAAATGATTGGTGTCAGAATTTTTCACTGATCAGGTGTGATCAGTCTCATCCGTGTAAGAATTAGGAATTCCTTTTCCAACTCGTCCCGGAATGGGCGTTATGGCAAAGAACAAGAAGAAAACAAAAGGAGAAATTTGTCCAATAGTAACAAATGGTGCCTCCACAGGTTGACATCCGATCCAACCTAGTAGTAAGCAATCCGCCAAAAGCAACCAAAAGATTCCTTGGTGAATCGGGCGAAAACTTGAACTACGCACATACATACTTTTAAAAAAAGGTAAAGCTAACAGACATATAAAAACTGGTGCTATTGCGGCTACACCTCCCGATTTGTCAGGTATACTACGAAGAATGGCATGGATCGGTAGGAAATACCATTCCGGCACAATATGAGGCGGGGTGGGCATCGGATTAGCAGGTATATAATTGTCGGGATGCCCCAAAACATTAGGAGCATAAAAAATCCAAATGGAAAAAAAGATAGCAAAAGCTACCCAACCTACTAGATCCTTTACATAAAAATAAGGGTAAAAAGCAATTTTATCCATCTCTGAATGTACACCCAATGGATTATTTGATCCATATTGATGCAATGCAGCCAGATGAAGAAGACTGGCGCCTACTAAAATAAAGGGGAGTAAATGATGAAGACTAAAAAAACGATTTAAGGTGGCATTGTCCACGGAGAAACCACCCCAAAGCCAAGTCACTATGGTATCTCCTACTACAGGTATGGCGCTAGCTAAGCTTGTAATTACTGTAGCTCCCCAAAAGCTCATCTGACCCCAAGGTAGTACGTATCCTATAAAAGCTGTCACAATCATTAATAGGAATATTACAACTCCGAGACACCGAACAAATTCCCTAGGACTGCTATAACTCGCATGATATAGACCGCGAAAAATATGAAGGTGAACCACAATGAGAAACATACTTGCCCCATTAGCATGCATATAACGGAGCAACCAGCCCCCTTCAACATCTCTCATAATGTGTTCTACGCTGTTGAAAGCTAGATCCACATGAGGTGTGTGATGCATAGCTAAAAAAACGCCAGTCACTATCTGAATGACTAAACAAATACCAGCTAACGGACCGAACCCCCACCAATAACTAAGATTGCTCGGGGTTGGATAATCTATCAAATGCTGATTAAGTGTGGAGGATATAGGTTGTTTAAGAAGAGAGAATCGTTGGTTCCTTATAGTCATTTCTCTTTCCTATCGTGACAACTCTTGTTCCCCCACCTTTTTATTTAGCGTTCTGGGGCCCTACTGACTATATATATATAATATATATAGTACCCTTTCTTCCACCTCCGAAGGATGGAGGGGGTATACAGCGAAAGAAGCGTCGAAGGGGTCATCCTGGCTTACTGAAAAGTCGTCCGACTGCTCGGTGACCGAATCAGAGAGGTTTTTACCGCTTTCTCTCCAGCCCTCTCGGACTGATCATCTTGCTGGAACAAAGCAAGCTTAGGAATGAATCTAATGGAAATTTAGGTCTCTGTCCGCTTGGAAGATTTTCTTTCCTCTTCGGTGAAAGAGGGCAAAGGCGTGTGGGAGAAAGAAAACTAAAAGGAGAGAAGATTTCGTCCACCAAGCGGGACAGAGTGCGACCCCTAAGCAATTGGAGGTTCTCGATCATCTCTTGGGGTCCATATCATCTGAAAACTTTTCCTGTTCCATTAGCATAGCTAAATTTGAATAGGATGACTCAGTGTCAGGAAAAGTAAGCCCCCCTTGCCTTGATTGAATTTGGCTTCGCTGCGCCCTGAATCAATCAAAAAGCTTATTGATTTGATTCATCCCATTTCATTTAGGCGAGAGGGAGGCTGTGAGTCACCTGGGCTACGGATTTTTCGGTTGGTTGATTCTTGAAATCACCTGTTGAGAAAAAAAAAGGCCCTCGGGTCCCGACCCACAAATGAATAGGAAGCGGGGCGAGGGTCTTTCATTAAAGGGGGAAAGGGTGGGGTTTTGTTCTGGGGGGGCCACCTTGCGCAGCTTTAGAAAGGAGAGAATTTCAGAAAGTCATTCTCTCCAACCCTTTCTATCTATCTTTACTTTAGAAGTAGGGCGAGAGAAAGTCAATATGATGTGCGTTGGTTTTTCCAACGAAACTAAGCACTTTTTTTTCTTTATCATTCGAAGGGCTCAGTCCCACACTCTGACTTCAATGATGGGAACAACCTCCGCACTCCGGCGCTCCAATGAACAACAGTTCTCCGCCTTACTATATTTAGAATAGTGGTCGACCCCTCGGGAGTTACATTCGTAACTTAATGTTATGTTTACGCGGTGATATTCTATCTTTCCAAGATTACCACCCTGTACGTAGTCTATGTCTGGGGAGCATACTTGACAGGAGATAGACACGGGCGGTAGAGAGGTCCCCCAGCCCCGTTAGCATCTCCGATCCGAGATAAGGGATTACTCCGTTAGGTCTTTTCGGTCCGGAGCCGGCCGGTAATTGACCTACTTACCTTGCTTATGGACCAGCTGCAGAGCTAAGCCTTGTTCTATTGGTTTGGTGGTTGCTACCAAGACGATTTCTTTATGCCCATCAAAGGACCTCGAGATGCTAATCCACGAAAAACGATACGAGAAATTCGAAAGAACTCATATACGGAACGAGGGCGACCCGTGAAAATACATCGGTTTCTTACTCGTGCAAAGGAACTCTTTTTTGGCAACTTGGACAACTTATAACGATGTTTGTCCCGCATATCACTAGGAGGATCTTTACAAAAGGCTTTATAAAGCTTTCGTCTTAGCCGCGAGCAATCTACGTTTGTGATCTCGTATATTTCGCTTCTCCGACATCTTACTGACTTTCCCCCTCATCTTTTTGAAAAAAGCCGCTCCACGGTGGTAAAGTCTCATCTTGTGTGTTGGCCGAAGTGACAATAGTCACATTGAACCCTCGAATATGTTCGAGGATCTCGAAATGATCTTCCAGTTCTGGGGAGAATTCGCAAAACTCCGTTTCCATCGAGAATTGAATGGAGTTTTCCCGTATTTCGACCGGAGAATCTAAGAGAGACATTACTGTCGAGATTCTGACCGAAAAATTAGACATTCCATGCCCTCGGAGAGTGCTTTGTCGTGCTAGGTCACTGACATATCCTTTTTTGTCTTTATTTGACCCCAAGAATGGATTGGATCGAAACGACTTTCCTGTCGAACCCCTTTGTGTCTGTATGAATTTCTGACCGCATGGAATCTCCATAGCCAATTTTCCATTTTTGATTATGAAATCATAAGGTGCCTTTGGTACTACTCTTATTTCACACAATCCAGGAACTTCCATAACGTTGGCGTGATTCGGTTTGAGCAACGGATCCTGACGTGATACATCTTCGTAATGAAAATAGAGTGGAAACATGAGGTGGCTTTTACAGTATCTATAGAATAAGCACTGTGAACTATCTGCTTCAAAAAGATAGTTGTAAGAAAGAAGACTGAAGATTGGAATACGAATGAGATCAGAAAGGCGGGCAAACAATGCAATAGCTTCGGTTAGATGGCGGACCTCTGGTCACTGCACAGAGGGCGTATAGGAGCGCAGAAGAGAATTCCATAATTCAATTCTTATCTTTCTACTAGAATATAAAGAATGAACAAAATAAGAAAAACGAAATATCTATTTTCAATAGGGGTTAACGCCGGTTGTGGCGACGGTTGTGGCCCAGGCGCCGTTTCGTCTATTTCCCCAATGAATATGGACCATAAAAAAACAAATATGAAATGAAAGACACTACATAGAAATAGAACGATTATGGGGATGTACGGCTTAATCAATGTTTCAAATAGATATCCGATACCTTGAAAAATGAGAGCTACGAAAACGGTTCGTTTAACCAACCAATTCCAGTTGATCAACCATCTCCCGCTCTTGGGGACGAAGCTGCTTTTACAACCGAACGATTGATTATTATTATTAAAATTACGATTTTTCAGTGGGTTTTGGCGTTTATGGCGTCGTGTGGCATGTGCCACCGCTATTATCTCTTCTTTTGAATAACCACCATAAACTATAAAATCCTGTACGGACAAGAAGTAGATACAGATCGGTCCCCACCCTTTTTTGAATTGAATGTCACATTCCATGTCCTCGAACAAAGTTTTGATCTTTCTTGCTAGGAAGGTGCTTTTGGATGAATCAAAAGATTTTCATTTTACTCCACAAAAAAAATCATAATGGAAGGTGTCTTCTTTCTTTGCTTCTCCTTGTGCTATCAAGACTGATTTACATTCAAAGGTACTGCAAAGCCGCTCATGGATTGTGTTCGAATTAATACCTTTTTTTGAACTATCGTTCAGAATGAGTAAGAAATGAAAATCTTTGGCGGGTGTCATAGTAGCATTTTGTACTTTCTTTCCTCCTCTAGTCTATTAATCAAAAAAGATCCCCGAAACCGGAACCGGACAACGATTTTCCTTTCCGGATTATTCCCCGTTCTCCGCGAGAAATATATATATAATCGGGGATTACTTATTAGACTCTGAATCCATTCTCTCTCAGAGGATTCAATCTTCTTGGTAATCACCTACGTAATTTGAGGACTCCTATTTGCTTTTGCTGATCAGCACAGTTGATGGCTGAAGATAAGACTGCCAGATTGGTTTCTGCATATGTTTCAGAAGATGGATCAACCTTTCGCATGGATTTTTCCAGGTTATGCAGAAAATGTCGAATCTTGATGTGCTGACTGGACTTCAAGACTTCAAGGTCAGGTCCGCCTAAATTGCTCCCTACCTATAAATGCTTCTTAAGTAATTATGCTTCTGCTCGTTTCCCCATTCTATTCTAGACCTTTGGTCCCTACATTCCTCCTCTTTAGTCTTGCTCTTGTTTTTGCACTTACTTACAGTTAAAGCCCAATTTGAGGCCTGCAAACTTCTATCCACAACATCATTGGAATATATAGGGCTCAAACAAAAGAACTTGATGAAGAAAACTAATCTCTGGCATTGACTCAATATAAGACTGAACACAAACTGCAACGACCTAACAGTAGACAGAAAACAGTGTGTAATGACCGCAAAAAAGACAAAAAATAAACGGAGACGTGTCACCAGAGAAAGAAGCACTCTCAAGTGACATTTACAGCAGGGAAACCCCTCGGATATCTGTCGTCTTGGCCCTTGTTCGCTTTGTCAAATCATCTTTTGATTTGGCACTGCGCGCAGGAGGCGTACCCAGGTCGTTATTTCGATCGTTATGGGGTACTCGGTGATGATGTGGTCATTGCCGACACAGAAGTAGCTAGGTTGGCTCAGCACTATCTGTCCAAATTAGGTGTTAAGATTTCTTATCCGAAATCCCTAATTTCGGATAGTGGTGCTGCCTCGTTGCTAAGGCATACAACTGATATGCGAAAACAATCAGATATGTTACAGCCGATAAGCGACAATCAATAAGATATGTTGGTTTAGACTGATAATCGCAAAGAGAAGAGAAGATGCTCGCCTAAAAGGAGAGGGAAGTGAAAACTCCTATCCCTATTTTTATCTCTAAGTTATCCATGTTTTGAAGCCTTGAAGCTTGATCTGCCTGATCCACTTTCCACTGTGAACCTGCCAAAGAAAGCTGGCCGACATATTGGACGGACTCTCGGATCATGGATGAAAGAGCTATCCGGTTCCAATCTCGTTTAAAAGAAAGGAAGTGGAAAGTCATGAGCTTCTCCTTCTTCTTTTCGTTCTAGTGTTGTATTGAGGAGAGAATGTGGTGAGAATAAAGGATAGACTGTCCTTCCGATGAATCTACTTTGCTTTGATCACCAGTAATGAATGGGTTGACTCGCTTTGATTTTTTGTTGAGTGCAGTCAACCCCGCGTTCCCTAAGTTCAGACTCTTGCCCTAAAAATGCATTTCCCAAGAAGGAAAGCAAAAGACATAAACTTTAAGCAAACAAAAAAACACTCCCCTCTTCTCTTAAAACCCTTGTGCCAGCGTGGAGCAAAGCAAGATGCTACAATGAATGAAGAATCGCAGTTTACATCGAAGAAAAAGAAAATGAAAAGCTGCTCGACGAGCGGTTAAGCATCATCAGAGAAACTAGATATTAAAAAATGGATTTCCAAAATAAAATAAAATAATGTCCAGGCCATTTCCTTTCGAGGCATACTCTTCTTAGTTTGAACCCTTTTCAAAAGGTATTAAGGGGCAGGAGCAGCCAGAGGCGGGGATCAATTTATCTCCTTGGGCTCGGGAAAAGACTATTCAAGCATTAATCTTCATTCCGGGATGGGGAATCTCTTATTATGCTTCTAACCCACCGGACCAAGAATGAAGTTATCACGAAAAGGAACTGAGTCCGATCTTCTTCCACCTACGCTACGTCAACTGGACTTTTTCACTATAGTAGCGAGTAGTTCGAAACCCGCAATAGAAGGGATTTAGTTTGAAGGGAAGAGTTCCGGTCCGGCGTTAGGCGTTATCGGTGTGCTCATTCCGGATTTATTTGTACCGCCCAGAAGAGCACGAGAGAAGAGCGGATCCAATACCAAGTGACTTCTTTCCCAGAATGATAAAAGATGGTGTTTTCTATCTCTTTTTTTTTTTTTTATGAATTGAGTCTGTTTTTTATGTTATTTTGTACTGTACAACTACTTTTTGTGGGATCGTTTTCTCATGAGAGGTAATTAAAAGAAATTATAAAATGGATTGCTACCTATGCCTAGATCTCGGATAACTGGAAATTTTATTGATAAGACTTTTTCAGTTGTAGCCAATATCTTATTACGAATAATTCCGACAACTTCGGGAGAAAAAGAGGCATTTACTTATTACAGAGATGGTGTGATTTTATTTTTTTATTTACCGCTGTCAAGTCTTAGGAGAAAGACACTTCCAGACCGAGACTCTACCCTAGAAGACGAGCTTTCTTCTCTTACGCAATTGTTGACTACCTAGAAAGATTTTTCACTTCACACTTTCTATATATCTGTTTTCATCAAATCAAAACTTTCATTTAGCTCTGAGCGAGAGCCAAAAGCATTCTTTTCTACTCTCTTATGAAATTTCACGAATTGGAGTTAGCGTCACAAATCGACTGCTAATCTTTTCTCAAGTCAAGGAAAGCCCCTTGAATTGGAATCTTTCAGCATAAGGGTAGGCTTAGGCTTAATTTATCTAACCCGGGTGTTATTACCTCTCTTGCTTTATTTAATAAGGATTGAATTCATCGCCTTGCCTTTCGCTATAAGATAAGAGTAGATTCGTTCACAGACGATTCAATAGCAACCCCTTCTTTTCTTGCAGCAAGAAGCGAGAACAAGCCCTTCAGATTCAATTGCGACAAGAGAGCGTTTATTCCGACAACAGGAAAGTCAGAACGTAAGAAAGGCAATCAAGCATGCGGCTTAAGGACTGGTGCTTTACTATCCAAAACTCTTAAGGCAACAACAGCTCCTTCTCTTCCGAGTTGGCATGAAGCCTATTCTGTTGATTCACTGTCCATCTTCGATTCGACTGATGCCATACTTTCTTATAAGATGCATAACCCCCCCCCAATTTAGAATCTAGAGGCATAAAGACTTCTAATTTCAATTCAAAGGCCTTAATCATATCCCAGGCCGTCAGATTGCTTTTGATGCTTCCTAGCTTAAGAATCAGTAATTGTATGCTATCGAGTGTTATCAAGGAAGATTAAAGACATGGGCAGAATCCTCTCTTTCAAGATTAACGGTCTATTCGCCGAGATCCAAAACTTCGCCATTGCTGCTAGCTATAGCCATGGCAAATCGGTATAATCCACTAAATTGCCTTTACTTTTTTTAGCATCTAGCTATTTGCTAGTAGAATAGATACTCATTCATTGAATACCATTCATTCAAACCCTTCTTCTCTGCTCCATATGAAGAAAATAAAATGATCGAATTCTCACGTAAATTTGTAGAACCTTTGGAGAGAGTTTCCTAGCTACAAGCTAAGATAAAGTAGTTTCAAAGTTGGTAGTACTTCTTCACAATAAGACATCTTTTCATTTCGAGATGCTGGCCTTGCCGAGAAGGGCTTGCAAAGGACAGATGTCCCAGTTAGATGACTTAAGGAGTGGAAAAGAAAAGCCGATAATGCCTCTTGATAGGAGGACTTCCTTGAAGAGCCTGTTTAACCCCTATTTATGGAAGTAGGGAAGCCCCCCTCTTCTGATTCTGGTTATGCCTTGGGATTGGGACTTGATTTAAGGGAAATGGCATGACATGATGAGTGTTTTGAAGCTATTTCATCTGGCTTGATAACAGCCAATTCCACTAATAAAAAGGACGGGGATTAGATTAGGATTAGGCGGTAAGCGAAGTAACCTCCAGGAACCGTAACCAATGCCTCACCAAAGTCTTTCTAAGCAAAGAGGCGAGAGCTTTCTATATTATGATACCACAGCAAGACGTTAATAAAATAAAGTCAAAAGCATCAGACCATACATAATTATGACTGACGGGCAAAAACAAAAACAAAAGTATTCAGCCGAGCTTGAATTCAATTCCAGCAAAGACAAATGAAGGAGAACTGACTTCAATTTCAATTGAAAAGAAGGCACTGCACCGGGAATTCCTATCCTATTCGATTAGGAAACTTATAATTCTAGAGCAAGTGACATCCATATCAAATCCTCCAGAAGTTATGCTCAACAGGAAAGTAATTAAGAAGTGCCACAGCACTATTGCTATTGATCGGACATTCACAATTGCATTACCTGAATGGAATGGCAGCAGTCTTATTAGTCCCAATCCCTGCGCATTCAAGAACAAGCCCATCTAGGAATATCTAATCCCTTGGGTACGAACTAGCATTCGATTCTGTGCACGTGGTAAACTCTTTCTCCTTTAAAGAGAAAGAGGGCATTCTCCGCATCAACAATTTCACTTCCTTGCCCTAAAGCTCGCTGGCTTTCCAAAACAGCCTAACAGGATTGGTGAAACTGGATTGGTTGGATGCTTTTCCTTGCTCTCTACTTTCCTAAGCCTGCTCACTGACTTCACTTACTAGCTAGAAAAAGATGCGAAGAGTCTGCTCTCATTTGTTTAAAATACAACTCCGGGGACGAAGTCATCTTAATAGTAAAAGAGCCTGGGACTGATGTAAAGGCTTTCAAATGCTATAGCCTAGAGATAAAATAAAATGATATAAGGGAAGAAATCTACCTATTATCTTTTTTAACCTACAATGGAATTATCCTTAGCCCTCCTAGAGAAACTATTACCTCCTTGAGTACGAGCGCGAGTAAGATATTGAACGTCCCTCGTATAGATCTACTGTATTCACCTATTCCCTCGCCTCGGCTGGATCGACATGAAATGAAAGAGATTAAGAAGGGAAGGCGAAAGCAAAGGCATTAGGATAGAAATGACAAGGATAAGAACTAGACTGCTTCACTCCTGGCTTTTCAACTAACTGGCCAGGAGAGTTTACTTATTACTTCCTTAGGACTGCAATAGGACTTGCTTAGTCACCTCCTTAACTCATAGAATGCTTGAAAACTATCTTAACTGATCTGATTGTGACTTGCTTTCGAGCTAACTTGGCTTGGTGAAATCACAGCAAGAGACAGGGCTAATGGTTGGTTTTGTCTACTATATTTATTATGATTGATATCCTCGATAAAAATCGCCTTACCTTAAGAGGCGGGATAAGAAAGAGAGAGAGCCCGTGGAAGACTTAAAATTTTAATATCTGTAAATTTCTTCGTCAATTGATTCCTAACACCTTGAAGGTTTTTAATCAAACTCCCTTCCTGCTCCTTTGAATGAGAAGGCAATCAATTTGTTAGCTTTCTCGGCTTAACGACTCTTCAGCTTAAGGAGTTTACTACTTACAAGGCCTCTCTTTCTTAAAAAAAAAGCCTTCGATGTAGTGATGAAATTGTGACACATAATCAATCCTATTTGTTTTGTTCATTACTAAAATGAATAGGATTTTAGCTGTAGCTTGCTCCCAAGTTCAAGCGCTAGTTGCCCCCCCGCTTCCGAGCAACGTCTTGTAAGAATTGCAAAGCTTTTATTTGCCAAACAAGAAAATCTTTGGCCAATTCTAAAAGCTTCACCCGGGCTTTCAGCTGTGTCACTTTTTGCTCAAAGTCTTCTTGTGCCTCAGCCGAGGGGAGATTTAGATCGGGAAGTTGCGAAGGGCCGACATCGCTTCCACCGCCTCCGCTAGAAAGAGGCAATGAAATTGATGAATGAATGCATTAGAGGGATTCTTTTCTAGCCTAGTTCTTCCACATGAATACCATATGATAAAAAGAAAGACCGATTTACCTGTGTTAAGGATAGTGCACTAGAATCAATAGAAGAAGAATCCGATATGAGTGAGGGTACTATAATGTCCTAACCGTAATGACACAACACATAACCCTAAATAACATGTATCTCTAAAATAGATATCTCTTTTATCTTATCTTCTCTGGCTTAAAGGAGAAAAAGGCATAAATAAGGCAGCTTTTAATGCAGCGGCCATTCCGCGCCCGAACATCGTGAGGGTGCCACCATGCCCTATTTATAATGAACAAATACAGGAAAGTCAATCTTGTGTCCCCTAAATAAAATATATCTTCCAGCGAACCCTAAGGCCTTTCTCTTCTATCTATTAGTCTATCTTTTAATTTATCTTTTAAGGCAGATACAAACCCTTTAACTGCATTTAAGGCATTTAACTTAGCCAGCAAAACAAGGCAATAAAAGAAAAGCGGACATTTAATTTAAAGGCCTGAGGGAAATAAACCCAAGGAACTGGCGGGACGCAAAACCCTTAGCTGCATTTAAGGCATGAGGCCTGAGATACAAAGGCAAAGTGGCCATTTAACTTCTACCTTCCCGGTAATTAAAGGCTAACCTGTTTTTTGTTACTCGGATAGGTGAACTGATTAATTGGTTTTTCTAGAGTTAAGTCTTTCTTTGGTGCCTGTAATCTTTCCCTTTAAGGCAGGAGATAAACGGCTAAGAGATAAAACCCTTGACCTTTGGCGGCAAAAAAGACATTTCAATTTCAAGGCCGTAAAGGCTAATCTAATTGAGTTAACCTGATTTAAGTTACCCGTAAAGTTGATCTGATTAAGGTTTGGCCTCCGGAAGATTCTTAAAATTAGAACAGTTTAATCGGTTTGGAGAGAGTTTTTTCTTTCTTTGGTCCCGGTAATCTTTATCTTAGGCAACCCCGCTTTCAATTCAAAGGAGCCCAGCAATTTCTGCTTATTAGATCCAGAACCCTCCCTGGCGGTAAGAAGTTCCATGTGTGTGTGCACGAGCCAGCCAATTCTGTCTTTCCAAGACATGAAAACCGCTGGCTTGTGTGCGGTTAGAATTTTCAAAAGGGGAGAGTATCCAGGGTCCTTCCCAACCAATATCTGCAATCCCACTAGCACTTCTAGCAAGAAGGAATCAAAGAGAGAACGAAAGCAACTCAAATTGGCACTCAAACCTTTAGTACTGGAAAGAATAGATGCCTAGTACTGATAGACACCATATCCACGTAATAGACCTTAGGAATGTTACCCCCATTCCCCTTATCCATTTCATTTGATAACTTGCTTGCCTTTTTTCTGCTAGTGGATGGGCTGGATTGCCTAAGAGGTAAAGAGACTTTCCTTGCTAGCTTGCCCTAGAGTCTTTTGACCTATAACCTGCTGGCTTAAGAGTGGCTGGAAGGCCTAAGTCCCTCTATCTATTGTTCGAGTAACTCCGTTCCTTTCAAGGAAAGCCTTTAGCAGTACCTTAGGGAAAAGCCCGTTTTCAAGCGGGTTCTAGGATTAGCACTCCAGCAAGACAAGATTCGAAAGCTAGCACTCTTTTCAAGCCTATAGCCTATATATGAATTATTCTCAGCCATCCATATGGGAGTTCCCCGCCAGCCTGTGGGAGTGCCACTATCAATAGGTTTGCAGAAGCTTTCCTTCTTGTCCACGCTTTGAAGGCTATAAGACAGATTCACAGTAAGCACAGCTCTTGCTTATGAGGCTGAAAGAGAGACTAGAAAGCAGGATCTTGGCGGATCTCTATGGTAATATCGGTTGTTGATTCTTTTCTTAGAGTCCTTTGCTTTCACTAGAAAACCAATCACTCTAAGTCTGTTCTCAACTCTAAAAACTCTCATTCTCTAAATCTGTTTTTAATTCACATCTTTTCTTTCCCATCATGAAACTAAAAATAGCATAATATATGGTCAGAGGGTCAGAGATGTGAGGTTCAACCTCCAGGGGAAAAGGCGACGGTCAATTCATTAATATCGGCAAATTTCGGGGCGGGAAAGAGAGATTGTTAAGTTAAGATCTAGTCTCTTGGGAGATAAAATACACGGCGCCCGGAAGAACTTATTTCCTTTCTTAGCTTGTGCGAGAGTCACTGCGCGGGACTATACGGACTAGTAAGATAGACTCTCTTCCCAGTACTAATCGATATCAAGGGGCGTGGCGCTTGCTTACTCCTTAGAGAAGAAGGTCTTGAGCCTGTAAAGGAGAGCTTGGATGGCAGGAAGCTCGACGGATAAGTTTAGGGTAGATGGCGGGAAGTGCTTTGGGAGAGGATGGAATCTTGATTTCCCTAGAAGGCTGATTGCGACAAGGTCTGCAAGAGAGGACTACTTTAGATTAAAACTGAAAGAAGATACAACCGAACCGTGGACATATAATATAAAGGCTATTTCCAGTTAAGTAGGTTCCTTTTGCGGGGAATCCACCCTAAATAAGTAGCACTTTTAGTCTAGAATTATATGTACACAAATCTCGGATAAAGGAAAGGCCGTGTCGGGAAATCTTCTGTTTACTTTATCAATCAAAGTAAGAGTCTTAGCCGCTTGTGCCTCGATAAATAGGCTTTATAGGCGCCGTAAAAAGCTTTAGAGCGAATGCTTTCAAGAGTCGGTTGAAGCCTTGGCATAAGCCTCAACGGAATGAATTCCATCCAAAGTTACATCCTTCATACTATAGGTTGACAAACCGTCCTTTTTGATTTGACACCACACAGATTTCGACTATTGAATAAGGTTTGAGACCCTTTATTCCTTTTTTTTTTTAAACTATCGTTAAAACGCTTTATAGAAGCCTTTAAGTTTTAAAGATAAGATAACGCCTCTAAGGCCGCTATTCCTGACCTTAGGAAGGAATAGAGTAAGGCCTTTACCGATTCGGAACTTTGTTTTTCTTTTATTGTTGATTATCTATTTCTTATCTTTAGTATTGGTCTACAACTATTTATTTCAATTAAAAAGCAAGGACTAATATAGCACCCCACGGAACACCTATTTGATCCATCTAGCCTGCCAACAAGGGCTCGGGCCTCTGTTCAAGGAGTGACTTTGTTGAGCTCTTTTAGTGAGTGAACAGCCGCTTTCCTAATAAATACATTCCATTCAGACGATTCGGTGGCCGAGTTGGTCTGACTCAGGAAGCTCCCTCCAGAGCAAAGCAAGCTGTAAGTCAGTTTCAAGTCTGCCTTCCGCTAGAAAGCTCACTACACGCCACGTCACTTTTGACTTAGCAAAGAAAGACAAGCTACGAACTACCGCTGCCCTTCCGTGCTCGTAGGTTGACTCCCCTATGCATCCCGACTAAGGTCTCACAAACGTGCACTTCCCTTATGCATCCAGCCGCTTCACTAATGTGAATAGGTTATATAGAAAGGGTGGGTTTCTTATATACTCTTATGTGCGTTCCTTCTTCGAACCTTTTGGTATGTATTGCCCCCTAACTATAGATCAGATCCACCGGACGAGAAACTCAATTCCGCACTGCTGCTGAGTCGTCGGACTTATCCACCAAGGGATTCGTGGAATTTCTGTGGATTGTGTTGGGGGAAATCTACCAAAGCTAGGCAGATAGATAGACTCCTTTCCCGCTGCTAAGGGAGAGCAAGAAAAAAAATAAAATGATTGTTTTTTAATCAGCGTCCCCTTTTGGGTATGCAGATACTAAGAGTCCTCTCACTACCAACCAGTAGACATCATCTGGCTGGGTCTTGCCGGTATCAACAACGAGAAAAAAACAACCAAATGAAAACAGCAACTAACTATGGCTCTTGGCCCAGACAACGTCCTAGGCGTAGGGGGGATCGGAGCAAGAGGGAACGCCTAGACGGACGTTTTTATTCCTGGGCTGCAGTAAGTAGATCGAGAGGTCGTTCCGCCCCTTGTCCCCGAAGATGGGTAATATGTTCTCAAAAAATGTTGCTCCAATCTGACCTAGCTGGCGAGCGATCCCAGTTCGCGGCAGAGAACAAGACAGCAAGCGAGCGTACCTTTGTTCGCTTCTTCTCCACCAAGCACGGAAGTTTAAGGATAACTGTAGGTCGGTGGCTACCTAAGGAAACTCCGATTCGATCCGCCCCCCGGCTGGGAGGCATTTACCTCATCCCGATCACAAGGAGAGGTTCACCATGATGGGGGGTACTTCTTTTTTTTTTCCCTTCCGGAAAGAATGAAATGCATAGGGGACCATCCTTTTGTTGCGGCATGCTCTTCAGATTTACGGATTCGCAGGGGGCCTCAGGCCCTACTTAGTTGACTGACAATGACAAAGGCTTGCGAAACTAAGTAGGGCCTTTTGAATTGAATCTTAAGTAGTCTATCAGTGGTGCGAAGCGGCTTTGCCCCTTTTCAGTAGGGGAGCGAAAGGTTAGACCTTAGAAAGTCAGCGAACAGCGGTTCTTCTATGTAGGTATAGGTATGGCGTTCCCTCTTGACTCTCCTAACGTCGAGCTAAGTGACTTCGTAACCTTTGCGTAGCGTAGTAGAATGAAGGCTACGCACCGACGCTCTCTTATCTATTAGCCTAAGCGTCTTCGCTAACTCGCTCGCCTATTATACTACACCCTACTATACAATACATTAGTAGGGTAGGCTAGGCTAACGCTTACTTCTACTAATGTATTGTATAGTAGCGCCTTTTCCTTTTTGAATAACCCCATTATCTTTCATAAGTCAAGTAGGCGCTCCCTAACCGGTCGCCTTAGTAGCGTTGACAAAGAAGAACAGCCGGTTAAAAGACAGCGAATCTTTTTATTTATATCCTTATATATTCAAAATAATAATAAATATATATATATAGAAGAAGGCCAGCTTGACAAGCTACCCTTCTTCTTGATCTGAGGTGCGAAGATAAACATCTCTTTTTTATGACTTCCACTTATCGATCCCGGCCCGGAAAAGTGACCGACCAGGGCCCTATTGATGAATGAAAGAAAGGGTTTATAAGCCCTAGCCCTTGTAAGCCCACACCTGTGTAGAGTAGATCGTTCAACACCTGCGGCACAAACCCATTTTTGACCTATTGGTCCTAGTATCATAGGCGACCGAACGGCCGCCCCCTAATTACTAGACCGACCTGCTATAATAATTCCATAAACACCTAGCGAAGATATGGCAAACAAATAAAGTAGCCCTATGTTCGGATCTGACAATACCATACCATAATCAAAAGGTACAACGGCCCGAGCGACCAGACTTAACATAAATGTAGCCACTGGAGCCATTCTAAAAAGGGAGAAATTAGCACTACTTGGTGAAATAGGTTCTTTTAGAATCAATTTCGAACCATCTGCTAGAGGTTGTAACAATCCGAACAATCCCACTACATCAGGACCCTTTCGACGTTGCACAAAAGCCATTACTTTACGTTCAGCTAGCACTAAAAAGGCTACTCCTAGTAGAAGTGGTAGAATTATTCCAAGTATTTCAGCTGGAACAGCTATGTACGTTTTCGATTTTCTATTCACTCATGATCTGGCCTGGTCGAGTCGACCCAATCATGATATTGAAGGATGGGACCTTTTCTCGAAAAACCCTGGATCCCGGGAAGAGTTGAAGATGGTGCAACATCGAATCCTGTTACGTTACTTCGAATGGAATCTTAGCCCGCCTCAAAAGCTTTCTTTACTGCATAAGGGCATAAGCGAAGTCAAGGGATTTCCTTCTAACTAGTGGCTGAGAATATACCTTCATTCAACAGATTTTTGATTGCATGCTCTGGGTCTGGAATCTTTGCTCTTCTCTTTTGCATTTCCGCTGCCTGCGTTCTTTCTTCGTGTCCGTTCGTATCGCAAAGCGGGTCGACGCCAGCTATAATGGTTGAAAAGAGGGGGGCCAACCAAGACCCCCTAGCTTTGTTCGATAAAGCAAACGATTCGTTCCGACAACTTCGGACCAGATTAACCCTTTGAATTAGCCGATCTTACAAAATCGATTGGGCGGGCTGGTTGGGAAGGGGCGGAGAAAAGAATCGCTGAGAGATAGATTCTACTATTTAGTCAGGACAAATGAGTGGCTGTGCAGCATGCTCCGGAGGAGATTGACCTTTCCCCGAGTCAGTCCAGTCAGAAAGGGGAAGGCCCGCTGTCTAGACTGCATTTCGGGAGTTTGAACACCATCCCATTTCAACCAAAAATACAACCCTGTCAAAGGCTACGCACCTTCCTTCCTTATGAGTGGAAATCCAATCCCGTTTTGTCTTTTTTGCATAAAAACCAGCCAGCCGGTAATATATATTTATATTTATATATATATTTGAAACCCGTTCTTCCGACCATTTTTGAAAAGCGCATAGTTTCTCCTCCAAAAATGACCTCTCCAGTCGGGGAACGCATGAGATATTTACCTAAACCAAGTAGGTCCTTTAGCGGATCCCACGTTAGCCCCAAGACGTTGGTCTCTAACTAGAAAAGTAAATGCTTGAGCTTGAGTGAGAAGGGCCTCCTCCCCCCGCTGATATTTTGCCTTTATGGTGTTTACCGGGTGGGACCCTCGATCCGGAAGGTATGCCACTATCAGCTACTATCTATATATGTCTGCCTCCCTTGAAAGCTCCCGGTGCTGCGACTATCACCGGTAAGTTGCGTCGGATCAACATCGGGATTAGAATCAACTGCAAAAGCAACTAAGTCAACGCCTATTTGCTCTGGATCTACTGGCCCGGACGCTTGAATCTATTCCACCGCAAACAACCGAATATACTACTGTAGGCAATTACTATTGCTTCTGTTGTTATTGCTCTCACCTGTCACTACGCCACCTCAGCAGCTGGGACTGGAACTGCTTCCGCATCTGGCACTCCCCAACCTTTTCTATCTATCCTTAGAAGTAGGATAAAAAAGTGTATAAAGACCGGATTATCTCTCTGAATCAGGTTATTCACTGGGCTGTTAAGCCATCTAGTCTTCTAGGGTTGATCGATCCGTTTCAAGAGGATTCATCCAAGACTCTAGATTTCGTTAATTCTAAGGAGGAACCCATTCCATAAGGAAGATGAGAGGTATGCAAATAAGGCATACATAGTTGGCTGGTTATTTGTCTCTCCTATCCCTGCTGCTACTGCAGGTGCCCGGAATTCATGGAATCTCTGGTAGAGGGGAGTCGAGAAAAATGCAGTAGGAGCTTATTTTGCCTTTCATGGCTTTAATTTGAGCTTCAGATCCTGAATCTCCATAAATGGGTATGGGTATGACTGGTTAAGGTGACCAGCTTTGTGCGGCAACCGCAAGTGTTGGTACTCTGGAACGTTATAGCTAAGGAGCGGATTTCAAGGTCCCTTGACTTGCCAAACGATTTCCAGTATGCCTATACAGTTAGTCTTTACACACATGATAGTGGCAGCCAGGTTATCGACGATTCTACAATAGGCGGCCGCTGGAAAACCCGACTTAGCGAATCACTTCCAGGCTGGCAAACAATCTATCTCGTGCCAGTGGCTCTTGTTCGCCTCATTTATGCTGGTGGCATCCCGTACCGTATTGTGCTGAACACTCACAAAAGCCGTGGCCTTCCGCTATGTTAGACCGTCCCCTAGAAGTACAATGGTTGGTCCCTCCGGAACTGGTAATCTCCGTTTGACTTGAAAGGAGCCTTGTTCAGCAGGTGCGCAGCAAATATTCTTTCACAAGTTTGACGCAAGTCGTACCTCCCAGCCCCCTTAGCTACTTGTACTAAAAAACTAGGACGCTATACGGAAATTCGTGCCTGCTTATCCCGGCTACAATAACTATCGAACAGCGATCCATCTGAAGAATGGCGCTCGTATATCCCTAGACGTGGGTCTGTACTTTTCCCTATTAGAGAAGGGCGAGGTTTGGAAGTTAGAATTATTTCCTCTTTACTTAATTTAAAGATTTATCATATAAAAGAGGAAGCCGGTTTCGGTGTCTGCTTCAACGGGAATTCTAACTTGTATTCTCTACGCATCAGTTCGACAGGTCGAGGTCGCTTTTTCTTAGAATATGAGGCATTACCAACTTTGGCACCTGCTCGTTTAGATTTATAAATTTCGGCTTTTGTTCTATTAGTTGCATTGTCCTTGAGACGATTTCTGGGGAGTTGAGGTCTGAGGTATAAGTTTTCATTTCAGCTTACTTATTTGGTTTGGAGTTCGACTCTTTAAGTTTGAAGTAGGTTAGAGTTGGATCGAAGGCTTTCTTTGAAAGGCTACTTTTCGAGACGCAACTTTCTATTTTAGAACGGCTACTATATTATAAAATGGGCCGAATAAAGCCAGCTTTTAGTAGCCTCGTAAGCCCCTCTTTTATCTTTAAAACGACTTCCGAACTCATCCTACGTGGTGCTTGCTTGAATGGCCGAAACCCTTCTTTATCTTTTCTTTAACAGGTAGCCGGTGCTCAACAAGTCTACGGCTAAAACCTGGCATTGGAAAAACAAAGAAAATTCTATAAGTAACTGGATAAGACTTAAAATAAAGACAAAGTAAAGCACTAACATAAGTAGGCCGTGGATAGTAAGAGTACCTAAGTGAATCTGCTGTAGTGGACATTTGCCTTCATCTGGAATTCTTATTTCTTCAGCCTTTGCTTCATCCCCCTCCCACACACAATCTGCATCAAAGCAACTCTGGTAGGGAGTTGGACTTCCTGACTTCAGCCAAGTAATGATTTCTTCTGTCAAGGGTGACCGCTGCCTTTTTCGGAATCCGTATTATGGAAATTATCAATCAGGGAATTTCATCAATGATGCAAACTGACTTCGGCCTAGTTGGTACTATGTCCATTGTCCAAGCAGCTTTAGTAACCAGCTTTTCCGAGATTCCTGTTGGACGGCCTTTCCTTTTCCTATAAACTTAACTATAGTAAAATTATCCGCTTCGATTGCATTTTAGTCTATGACAAAGAGGGCTGTTGGTCAGCCCACACACACTACTTAAACTCTGTCTTCAGTCTTCATAAAGATAAGATAAGGGAATCTGTGATAAGCAGAGAATAGGCTTTTATATGGACCTCATCGCTTACCGAATGACCTGTCGGAAAAGAGAAAAGAAGGGCTAAGTCTAGTCTAATAGATAGAATATAGGAACTAGAACTTTCAGCGGGTGAGCCTTGCCGGCTTGATGGGAAATAGAATAGATTGATTGGTAGACTTTCCCGAATAGACTCCCGAAGGAGAAGAAGTAGTTAGAACTGAAGCTCTGGCATGGTAAACTTCCTCTCAGAAGGACTGATCCGGAGGATAGTCAATCTGTACATAGGCGCATTGAATTGGCTGGAATAAGTTCTGGTGCTGTTGTAGCCGAAAAAGTTTTACATCGGATAAAAACTAATGAAACTTTCCTTTCAAGATTGGAACGAAGACCAAGAAAGAATAGATCGCCTAGTCTCTAGTATAATTATTAAGTAGTTACTATAGGCAATGAATATTGTAAGGAGTGGGAAAATCATTAGCTCTGGTTCACCGTCTTTATTAATTTAAAGTTGATCGAGAAACCTCCGCCCAGGAGCTCCTGTCGCGGTTGACCCATCATCATCTCGCGTCGCGTCCCTCTCGGATGGGAGCCCGAAGCATATCTATAGTTAGTTCCTGAGCTCCATGTTGCCAAAGCGAGCAGTCCCCCAACTAGCATCTTATGGGGTTGGGGAGGAGATAGACTATGGGAAAAGCCTATACTGGCGCTAGCGTCGAAGTCAGTTGACTAACTTCCTTCGCTTCGTATCGAAACAGCATTGGAAGGTGAAGGGCAAAGGGTAAGGTCAAGCGAAAAGAAAAGATAAAGAGCAGCATCAGCCGAATACAAAGCTATGTCTGCGATTTAGACTTTACTGTAGCTTGAAACGGTGAGAAAACGATTGACCATAGGGTGGAAACTTCCCCTTCTTTCTGGTAGTTAGTGGGGCGTGTTTACATTAATTCCATCTGCACCTCACTTTTTCAATTTAACCTCTGGTAGGTAGTAGAGTTAGGGCAAAGATGCTTTAGTAATTCATTCTTGCTTTTCTGTTTTGCTAATCCGAGATAAGGGCGCAAAACCAATAAAGAAGAAAATGGGACAGAAACATCCATGGAACAAGAGACTGAAAGAGGGGAACCTCAGGCAAGGAATACAGATTCCCTTGACCGCTCGAGCTTACAGTTATTCTTGATTGCTAACGTAGTTGCTTCCACCGTTCTCATCAACAAAAACGAATAGAATTACCCGGTCAGGGAAGGAAAGCCGCGGAAAAGGAGTGAATTCTCAATTGGCCGTTTAAGCCCTTAGGTGCAATGCTGGAGACAAAGCTAGTTCCAAAAATGAAAATCTATTTCTTGAAAGAGAGATAGTAGCTACGAGTGGAATAGACGGTTAAAAGTGTTGCTTTCAAGCGACTATCCTACACTTTCTTCATATCGATTGGTGGTCTTAAGTCAGCCTTTGCTTTGGTAGGGCCAGATCCCTCGCCCCTATGTGCGAAATATGACTATTACGCTCCCTTGACTCAGAGGCCGTCCCTGCCATTTCCCCCGTATATAGCCATCGTTACAGTATGAATCAATGCCCATGTTTTATGGAATTTCTTAATATTTTTATAGGTCCGATCTCTTTAAGACAACAGGCAAGTCCTTTGCTCCCAATATTTTCCAAAAGGGGAAGTGTAGGGGGGGCTCTGAAGTGAAGCTGACCCTAAGAATTTGGATCACTCACGTGAGATTTGCTTTGACCGCGTTCTCATCGATAGCACAAGATCCGTCTCTGACAGAATAAGGTGTTCTCAAATAAACATCAGTTTTTAATGCTAATTATCCCTCACCAAGGGTTACAGCTTGCCTAAAATCTACGGCCAATGGGAAAGGATCAAGACCAACCAACAGCGAATCAAGCATGTACTTAAATCCGACCGAAATGATATATATAAGATAAGCTTTCGATACGAGTCAGACTGCACTGACACGATTGGCGAGAGAAGACCAGAATGGATGGAGAATGCACTATCGATCTGAGATTGTAGCTTGATACCCAGAGGGTTCCCACTATTTCAAATTTAGATTGTGGAGTATATTAAATATTAGCGTAGAGAAAGAACGAAAGGCGCTTAGTTCTCCCTTCCCCTGGTTTCTGAACAAGGACCTGCTTTTCCTATTTTTGAGAGATAGCCCATAGGGCAAGCTATAGACCGAGACTATGAAAGGAATCGAGAACGCTAGCAATATGCTTACCACAAAAAATTTTATCTATTTTTAGGCCTGTTTTTACTTTGTAAGTACATGCATACCTAATACCACCAATTCTGAATTGCCAAGGTAGCCCACAGATCTGGGCTGATAAGAGCAGCTGACCAATGTGTCCAGTGCCCAATCTTCCTCCACTACTGAATGCGAATGACTAACTGATCTAGGGAGCCCAGACTGAGGCAACGATGGTTCGGTTCAGTAAATCAGAAGGAGAGCTAGCCATGCCCGAAAGTCCTCAATCGAAGCACTGGAAATTGCGTAAGAGACAGAGCGCAATCAAGAGATATACTCGCTTTTTCCTATGCTAAGCCCTTTAAGTCCTAATAGAATGCCCGGCCAATTCGTTTCAAGCCAACAGGTGAAATAGCAAGGCTTAGCCCTATAGAGAGGCACTTCACAGAGTGTGATACTCGCCCTATGTAGAATGACTCCCTCGGATTATCTGAATGTGAACAAGCCAAGAAGCTAGGTAGCTAAAGGGCTAGACGAGAAATAAGATGTTTTAGAAGGGATGGGATGCTCCTTTTCTTTTTATAATAAATAATAATAAGGGTTCTACGGCACCACGGATTCGTTCAGTGACAGTCAAAGAAAGGAGTTCAACCCCAGTGTCCCCCCTCTTTCCTCTGAAATAGGCTGAATCTTCTAGCTACTCTGGGATTCCCCTTGCCGGGAGAACTTTGCTGACTTGTATGTCGATGATTGAAAACAACCCTTTCTGACTATTCTGTCTTTTCTTTTTTGACGGGGAGCTTTGGAGCTAGATTAGTTCTAGTTACAGAAAGGAAAATTTCATAACATAACAATCAGACAGGTGGGATCACTATGTGGGGAACTTTCATTTCAAACCTTCAATTCAATTAGATTAGAATTAAGAAAAGCTCCCTACCTAGTTCTCTTCTACATACAAAAGTAAGTAAAAGCGTGCTACTGGCTTAAGGTTTTGAAAGAACTAAGACTACCAGTAGCTCCACTACCTTTAGGACTAGCCACCAAGACCCCAACCCCTCTAATTGTCTGTCAGTGCTTTTGTCTGTCTTTGACTTGTGCTTGTAGGCCGTTTTCAAAGCTAGATAAGAATAGCTTTCTTTCTCCTTCTTTCTCTTTTGGGTGGAAAGGTTCCTCTTGCTTGAGGCCATTCTCCCCTCTGTTAATTGTCTTTCTTCTATGTCCCTTATTGCCTTAATGTCTGTTCTGAGTTCGCTGCTTGAAGGCAATCTCCTGGTCTCAGGGAAAGTTTACTATGGGGCTAGCGAATAACTCCTGAAAAGTCGCCTCACCTACTCAGTGCTATAAAAATCCAAGTGCAGATAGTTGGAATTGGAAGACCCAGGTCCAGACAACCAATGCTGCAAGACAGTTAACGGCTGTCGGATAGGGCATCGCGGATCCTGGGGAGATAGAATGAATGAAAGTCAGTCACAAGCGGGAAAGCCTGACCAAGTCCGACTAGCAAAATAGTAGAGAAACAGGAGGAGCGAGGGGTTGGAGTTGGGCCAACCCGCGTAAACATCGAGATTATTAAAATATAAGAATTCTAGTTTCATTCAACTCGAGAAATCAGAATATAATCTTTCTTCTGAGACAGACTTTCGGAATTTACTCAGTTGTGACTAAAGCTCTTTTTTCCTATCATAAGGCCAGGCCTTTAGGTGAGTGCGACGAATCGTACAAATCAAAAGTCTTCTCTGGGTAACTGGATAGCCCAACTCTAATCTAGAAGGTGCATCAGATAAGATGTATCAATCATGAAAGCATCGACCAGTTGGTTATCCAAGAAGATGGAGTGTCTCAGTCGGTGGCTCTTATCAAGACTGTTCGGAAAGACCATTCCTTCTCCGCCCCCGAACTTCCAGCGGAACCAAAGACAGGCCGTGGATTACTTGTCCGCCCAAAGGCGCTTTTTTAAAAGCTTTGCCCATGGAGGCTTGCCTTAGTGAACGTTCTACGAGGGCCTATCGCTTTGGACCTTTGTGCCATCATTGGATTTTTCTGTCTGAAGTGAGTTTGTGTTCATGTCCCGAAGCAACTTATCAGAAAAGACTTGCTCCAACTCCTTAACAAGCGAAGGAAATAAAGAAGCACGAGGGCAGGAAAGAGTGACCTTTTTTTGAAGAAGGGGTCAAAATCTTCCCAATCAAATCCATGCCATCCCCGAAATGGCCAAGACTTGACTATGGGATTCAGAGGTATAGCTGATCCTGGATCGGTCCATCCTTGTGTTTTGACATGCCTGACATCCTTTTGCGTATTCCATGCAATCAGCTAGGAAAATTCAATTGGCCAGTAATACGAATGCCTGTGAATCAGCCATATCATCGGCTTGATGCGTACCACATATACCAGAATGTGCTTCGGCCATGATTACCCCTGCCTCCTCCTTACTGGGTTCAGATATTTATCCTATTTAGCTATCAGCGCTGGCATTGGAATTCGCCTATTATAGACTCGTTGTGATATTGCTATTAAGGAAATAAATCTTGTTTTCAAGGAGTGGGGGCTTTGGTAAAAGATTTAGTCTAACAGGTATTTATTCAGTTGCCACGTATGGGGCTTACCGCCCTACAGCTTCACCAAAGAAAATCGAACATTTCTAGCAGGAATAGAGAGACCTGACCAAAATGTCAATGCGCTTCTTCCCGGGCTGGGTAACGAAGCGAAAAAAGAAAGTGAAAAGAAAGTCTTTGACATTGACCCCTCGTACGTCTATTTCTTGAAATGCTCTGTCAGGGCAGGGGCTTTTTCTCGGTTTGGAGAAGGAGTTAGTTCGCTAGGGCGATCAGTGAGACTTGGTAGGTATGGAAGGCTTAGGGCTCTTTCTCAAGCGAGTTCTGATTCCTATTGAAGAATCTCAGATGCCTGTAAAAGCTCTTGTTCATTGTCTCTTGCTGAGCACTCGTTGAGAGCGGCATAAAGCCTTTGTCCTTGATCTGATCGCTACCTTAGCCCCCCTAAAGGGGTCTTTTTAGAGCAGTCAAAGAAAGTTCGTTCTTAAAATAAGATAATCCCACCCCAGGGCTTCTTCACTCAAGCAGCACTCAAACGAAGTCCTATTGTCACCCCCGCGCCAGCCTGAGGTAGTCATCCCCATAGAAAGTTCCCTCGAATGTCAAAGGATTGGGATTCCTATGATCGAATACCAGCAGTGGCTGAATTCCTTTACATCCCCTATGTTGAGGAATCGGTTACCTACTTTTGAGGAAAGGATCCGGTCTTGACCTTCAAACTCGAAAGCAGCAGGCAAAAGCCACAGCTTCAGCTTGTTTTGTTCCAGGCGAGTGTGCTCTTTTCGAAGAGGTAGGTAAGGTCGGTCTGGTCTCTCCTGTGGAGATCTCAGGCTTGTCTATGGTGAAAGGGCAGAAGCGAGCTTTCTTCGTATGATGAAGACGAGGATGAAGTATTTGATGCTGTCGGGAAAAAAAGTAGGCCTTTAAAAAAGAGGATTTCGACTCCGCCGGAAGGAAGTCGTTTTGCACCTACCGGAATAAGGTAAACCTCAGTTTGGAGACTATGGCTGATATCATACAAGCCTTGCCCTCCATGCCGTTCCTCCAGCATTTCGCTTAGACGCTCCGCCTGATAGCCCCCAGGAACCTTGGTGCCTAGGTCCCTTAAGAGTTCCTGTATTTTTTCTGCGATTAGCCTTTGGTTTTCTATAAGCTGGCGAAAAGCTTCTAAAGGTGCTTGGTCCACGGGTGGGTCGCTTTCCCAAGACTGAACCAGCAGTAATCTACTCATTGAAAAGATGATCTGAGCACTTCTATGCGTATCAGCCAACAAGGGGTTGACCCCGAAGACCGAACAGAAATCGACTAAGCAAAGGAAGGACCCTAAAAGAAAAGCGGGAAGCTAAGCGGATCAATTTCTAATAAAAGCTTTAGTCCGGGCTGATGCAAGAGAAAGGAATGGAATCTTGAAAGTCTTGTTCTGCTGATCTCTTATCATGCGAAATTAAAGATTTCGCTTTGTTTGGCCGCCCGCAAATAAGCTTGCTTTACTGCCTTAGATGATACAAAGTCCATTGTAGTCCTTTATCGACGGTTTTTCCTTATATATTTTTTATCGATGTCTTCGATCCTTTCTAAACTCTTATTCGAGGAAGCATCGATAAATGGAGTGTAAGCAGATCAATTTATCCAGTTTAGTAGTCACCCGCGCTATTCTATGATCTTCTTTTCTGCTCTTTTCCCGTGCTTTTTCCCATGTCTCACGAACACGAACAATCACTTCCAAGAGGCAGATTTAGACAACCAGCCTACCCTCCTACATTCTTTGCAGAACCAACTAATGGAATAGGAGAAGCGGGGACTTTTGTGCCAAATGTTCGAATTCCCTGGTAAAGGGCTTTGGAAGAAAAGAATTAGTATAAATCTTAAGTCCCAGCGGAGAAGTTCTCCGTTCCACAGCTGCTTGTGAGCTAGACTTGCCTGTCTGATCACCTTATTATGAGAGAATGAATTCGAGTAGCGGATAGGTAGGCGGCTCAGAAAAGGCATTTCCCAAGCTTTATGGGTGCTCCAACTGATGGTTCTCCCCACCTCTTTCTTTGAAGCAGAAAGGCAAAGAGCTGTTCGCGGTTCCTCTTGTTTGTTTGTTAAAACTCAAAGGGAAATTGATGAGCTATTTGAAGGAATCTTTCGCTAAGAAGTGACCCTACCGAGAGAAGGGTTTAGTTTTCCGTTAAGGCTTGCTTGTTACGTTACGACTTCACTCCAGTGATAGACTTTTTCGCAATGTAATAAGTGATTCTTCGTCGCTTGCCTTACCAATGGGTACTAGCGTCTCAACGCCCCTGAATCTGAATCTGCCTAGCCCTTGAACCATGGGATAGGCTAACTTCCCAAACGGCTGAAAACCGCTTTAAATTAATTAAACTAAACCCCTTTTGAAACCATACTTCCCTTTGCCTTTGCTTCCTTCTATGCTTGCATGGAAAGAAGTAAGCATTCAGCCTCTGAATCAGACTAGCCCACCGCCCCTGCATTCATCCTGAGAGTTCTATCCCGGGAAAGCTGCTCTCTGCTAAACAGCTGACTTCACTCTGAAACTCAGGGAGCTGCCTTAGCTTAAGCTTAGTAGCTTCCTTAACTCTGAAACTCGAGGAGTCACTCCTACGGGCGAAAAAAGAAGAAAGTCAAAGCTTTTATTCGATGCTTCTGATTCAGCCCCTTCAACCCGCACGGATATCTTTAAATAAAAGTACACTGTGAACCCTTCCTTTTGAACCTCACCCGAGCGCTATAATTCCTTTGCCGAAGGTACTGGATCGCTAAAGAAGAGAAGATCGCAAGAAGTAAGTCAAGTTGATAAGTTAATGTTTGATTTTTTCCTTTCCTTTCTCCTTTTTCTTTTTCCATTTTTTCTGGGTTAAAGCAGGAAATCCTCAAAGGTTGTACGCTCTAGTTGAAGCTTTACTTTCCAGTGATAAGAGTCGCACCTTGTCTTAGAGTTGAATCAGAAGCTGCTACAGAAGCCGCTTCTAAGCCAATAGAATGAGCAACGGCTGCTGGTGCCGGTCTTGGTGCTTGAGTAAGGGCATTTTTCTTAGGCCTAGGGGCAACTATTGAATCGGATGTAGTTGAGCTGATACGCAAAAAAGACCAAGGCCCCTAACCTAAGCCGTACGGAAAGAACTAAGCGCGATTCCCTGACTATTTACTTTAACGTAAGACGAACAAGCAGCGGAGATAGTCATTAGAAAACGAAGGGCTTCGACCCTGAATGCTTGGACTTGGGATGAACCCGAAACCACCTTGCTCAAACCCATTCAGTTGGGGGCCTTTCCCCTATCTACTACTCTTATTCAAATACATAAAAACATGCCCGTATCGTCTCATTTACATAAAACGCGATTGCTTAAGCTCAGAGTAGCTTCTTTTGATTACTACTTAGCTTAGATCTTTTCACATTCTTAGGAATGGGAATGGCTTTAAGGATAGGTAGAAAAGAACGTCTAAGTCACTATCTGGGGCCCTTAGTCTTATCCGATAGGCGAAAGGAATCCCCGCCCTTCCTGGGACCTAGACGAGAACATCTACTTTATGATAATGCCGCGGGGAGATACTTTTTGAATCAAAGGACGCTTTTGAAGGCGACAACTGGAGGCCGGACTTCTTCGGCATTTAAAAACTACACCCCACCGGGATCGCTAACCCTGCAAACCCAGGCAGCAACACAGGGAAATTCATTGGGGCCGCCTAAACCTTCGAAAAGAGTAAGCCAACGGAGTAAGGCTGGAAAGGGAAATGTATGGTTTAAAAGCCCTGCCCTTACAAGTGATTATGCCGGAGACGGAAGCTTCAGCCGTAAAAAGTACATCTTTTAATGCAATGAAAGAAGATAAGCATGGAAAGCCGTCCGAAGCGTGTCAAAGAAACCTCAGATCTATGACCTCCCAAAGGCGGGTCGGTTAGTGAAAGCATCTCGTGAACAAACAAAAGGGCTTAGGCCCGGAATGTGGAGATATTATGTAATATAAGTATAGGGGAAGCAAAAGAAAAAGCTAACCTATTCTTCTTTTTTCGTGTGATAAGCTAAACCCCTGGGGGCTAGGACTGTCGAAACAATGGAAGCCTATGCTAATGGAAAGCTACGAAAGCTAGTCAATGCTAGTGGAAGCCTATGACAATCAAAGCTATTCCGGAAGCGGATTTTTGCATATATGTATTAGGGAATGTGGATAGTGAGTTGGTTTACTATAATATTTAATAAAGTCACAGCTTACGTTCCAGGATTCTCGGCCAGTTATTTACGCACAGGATCCTGCCTTGCTTTCTTTGGGCGTTGTTCCGGGTTAGCATTTCTTTCCTGTTTCTGTTTGTTAGAGAAAAGACAAAGGTATGCCTTATTTTGCCTGCAAGGGTATAAGAAGAAGTAAGGAAAGCTGTGCTTTCGCTTTCCCGGGAAAGAAGTCCCATGGAGGTTGAAAAACCAGTGCAGTTGGGGAAGCCTCTAATCGAGAAGACTTTGAACCTGACCGCGAAATCTTCTTTGCCGGCTTCTTACCTTTTTCTTAGCGTCTGCCATTTTCCTTCTTCTTCTTATCTTTCTCTTTCTTACCTTTCTATATCTCCTTTGCTGTCTTCACCAGGGGGAATTGGAAAATGTCAGCCTTGGATATGAAGCTAACCCGCCAATCTTAGGATTAAGTAAGTAAGAAAAGTTATTCTTATCTAGGATGTCGCAGATCCGCTGTTGAATAAGCAAATTGGCTACAGCAAAGAGGAAATCAGAGCAGTCGTGTGGAAGGTCTTCCTTCGGCCTTTGCTTCCGCCTAGCCCCTTCCAGGTAAGGAGAAAGAAGTGAACTCGAATAGGTTTCATGATTGGCTTAGTCAATCTCTTCTTTTTCAAGTCATTCAAAGAGAGCATGAGATGCATCAACTATGTTAGTTGCTTTATTTAAGCAAATGCCATTCCCCTATGCAGAGGAAGAAGGTATTCGCAGCAAGTACTGCTTCATGCGCAGCTGATTCTCAAACAAGAAGAGCGTATTCTGTAATAGGAGATTTGCCCCCAACTTGGCCTGGGATACCTTGATTAGATAGGCTATTTTCTGTGTCAAAGAGCAGATTCTCGGCATCAATTCCATTCCTGGATATCACTACTCTTGATTCAATTCATCTGCACCTCCCTCACAGTTTGCATGAGATTCCCCCTACTCTATGTTATTGTAAGCCTTAGTGTAAGCCTGAGGTAGTTTTCCTCCAGCAGTTCAGTTCCTTTCCTTGGTCTGAGAGTCTTGTTAAAGTTTTCAATTTCCTTTTTCTTTTCTCTCCCGTACTTCTCTTCCTTTCCTTCCTTGTCCAGTAAGGTATGAAGCACTAGCTCCACCACAGCTTCTTCTCGAGCAGCTCTTATTCCAACTGTAGCACCGCTTACGAGAGCAAGCAAGGGGGATTTTCTTATTCTTACTTAAGTGTCCTGCAAAGGCTCACTCTCTAAACGCGACTTGAGATCAGATGTCGGTATTCTCTACTACTACTATACGTGATTTGTTACGAATCAAGAAAGGATGCTGGCATTCGATCTTTTTGATGCTTCTATTCAATTGTTCCTCGAAAGATAATTAATAGAAATAGAGCTAATAGTATTAGAGTGGTTAGCGACTAAGGGTATTGGTTTTCCGAATGAATGAGTGGGAAATTCCGTTTTTCAAATAAGCGCGACTTTCTGGATTCCCTTCTAGGTCTACAAGTGATAGATGTTTTTCGGAACTAAACTCTAGAAAGCCTGTGCGATCCATGTCATTTTATGAATACGTAGCGAAATGAATGCCATGTTGGATTTTCTTTGGAATTGGTTCCCTCTTTCCGGGAGTAGGGCCAGCCTTTGCCTTTGAATCCATTGAATTCTTCGGCCTATGAAATCATACTATAATAATAAGTGAAGTACGGCCTAACTTCTTCGTTTCCCGAGAAAAATAATGGAATTCTGAGCTGGAGAATCTGCCTCAATACTTAGTGAGCTGCTATGCCCAATGGCGACTTCCCCTGCTCTATAAAACTGGTTGATCACTAGCACACGACCAACTATCTTTTCAGACTGTAGATACGTGTATATTCCTCCGGCCACGAAAGGGATTTTGTCTTATGGTGAAATGAGTCTTCCTTCCATGTAGGATTGGAAGCAGTATCGGAACTGCTCTATTGCGACGACAGAGAAGAGACGCGCAAACGAATAAAAACCTCTGCTTTAGTCTATCTTAAAAGTAGAGCGCGGAAGTTTTTACATAGCCGAAAGAAAAGGAATGGCTGTTTCGAAGACTCGTAATTGCGCCTAAACCTAAAAAAGGCGGGTAAATCAATCAAAAATGTTGCTTGTGAGTAGATCATCTCTAGGAACACCCTATACTTAGACTAAGACCCGGTCTATAGAAAGGGTAAACCCTCTGTAGTTGGGGAGCGATAGGTGGGAAGCAAGGGATTACTTGCTATTTGAATGCCTTTATTTGTGTTATACCTCTGGAAAGGAGGTTAAGAAGCACCAAAGGGAAGTCAAGGATATCTAATAATAGGCCCGGTGAGAATCAATCAGTCAGTATTCATCTTTTGGTAGAAGTATGATAAGTGCCTTCGGGAAGATAAGTCAAGGAAAGCAACAAAGCAGATCTGTACTGATAAGTGAAGAAGTCCGAATACCTGTAGTAGTAGTCCACTTATAAAGTAGCTCGCCTGCAGCAGTAGTAACCCTGCCAAGTAAAATGGAGTTCTCGAGCAGGAAAGCTCATCGCGAGGTAACGAACGAGTCGAAACAGATGGTGATCCTACATAAATAGCTAGCGTGGAGCAAGCGGTTAGGATTCTATGTGACGGAATAGAAGTGATTATCTATGGCTTATAGACGGGCGTAGCGCTTTATGATTCCCCTTGGTTGCTTCATGCACTTTCCCTTAAGTTAAGGCTTTTCCTTCATGCACGGGGAGAGGTTTCTTGGCGATGTAAGTAAGTGACTTTCTTTTCTGGACCTTTCACCCTCAGGGATGTAGCTAAAAGTCTGGGGGTTAGAAAGGATTAACTGGGTGGGAGCTCTCTTTGAATACGTTAAAGGCTCACTCCGTCCAGCTTCAGATCGAAGTCCTGATTCACCAATCTCCGAGTAAGCAACCTTTTCTAATAAGAAAGGGACTCGTGCTCGCTGCTTTTCTCATCTATGGTTTCTACCATGACTAAAACAGAATCGGAAACAGAGATCGGGATGGAATCGCCTTTCCTTCTTCGTCTGCCTAAGACAGAGTCCCGCTTTTCTAAGAGAAGAGGAGGTGGACTACTGAAATGTATATTCTTTTTCTATGTTATTCATTGGTCGGTCTATCGATCGTAGAGGAATGCCCACGGTCCTGACTTTGTTCCAACTAGGCCTGTGTAGCTTTCTTTCACTGAACACCAAACGGGCATTCTCCGTGCTGGCATGAACAACCTAGAAAGAAGAATTACAGATTTGCTTTGTTGCACCGATCCTACAGCTAGAGTGAACTAATCGGAGCTCAATAGACTTGATCTTGACCTTATTTTATAGCCCTTTCCCTATCGCAGCACTGCTTGATGAGATCTGAAGCTGACAAGACAATGATTGAGTTTTCCAAAGCCGCGACTTCTTTTTTTACTTCAACTTCCAATTGCTTATGTCTGAGCTGCTTCCTCTGTCAGAGGGTTAGTCCATTCCCCTATTGGGGCAGTAGCTTGACTCCCAATAAATGCTATTTTATAGACAAGAAAGAGAGGACAATTGTGATACCTAATCCTAACCCAACCCAGTCGGCGTGTAGGCGAGATTTATCCCAGTCCTGCTAGCCAAAGCTAGTAGTCAGTCAGATGAGTCTGTCCCTCCGGTATGTCTCTTTCAAAAAGGACAGCTTTAGTATTGAAGTCAAGTTGGTTTATAACCGAAGCGGTCCTATTGAATCAGATGTGGGAATAACCTCTGCATCTCATGCCCTCTTTGAATGGCTTGTTCAAGAAGGGATTGCTGTTCTTAGAAAGAAAAAGCTCTTGGTGAATCCGGACAAATGCTATCGAATTAGAGGAATTTATTTGAAAGAAGAGACAAGAACAGTGTAGCATTGGAAACGATAAAGGTGAACTTTGCTCTTAGAACCGATTGGAAGGAAGGCAGTAGCTCCTAAACTCGGCGGTATGGAAAGAAGCAGCCTAAGAAGAAGGTAAGCAAGCCAATGAGATTGTCAGTCCCAGGTAAAGATTGGGATAGTCAGCAAACAAGCTAGCAAGTAGTTAGAACCAGCTAAACCAGTAAGGGGATAGGAAGAATTTAATGACAAAGCGATATTCTATAAAAGCGGACTAGGAGCGGAAGGCGAAAGGGAATGGATTTATGAGTAAAATAACCCAAGGTCAGTAGCATTTTATTCAACCATTTCTGGAGAGATGCTTTGAGTAGTTAAGTACCCAAGCCCAACAAGGGGTGAGACTTTCCTTTAATAGTTAGCCACTCAGGACAGAGATTCGGCTTAGTGAAAATAGAACTAAAGAGAACGGGTTCAACTTATCCCAATCCTCGTCTTCCTGAAAAGGGAGCGGAGCGAAGTCACTTCTAGCTTCTTTGCCAGGAGTAAATGCAAAGGCCTTTGTCTTCTTCTTACAACAAACGGTTCGATCAAAGAGTGCAGCTGGCTAAGCCGCATTTTCTGCTTTAGCTTTAGCGGGAGTGCTTGAAAGTGGCTGTCTTCACTTAGTCCAAAGAGAGGGAAAAATAGTCTTCCGTTACTAGCCATTGCTCGTCATGCTCTCGTCTCGAAGAGTAATAGTTATATGCCGATCTTCATGCCATCTTCATTACTAGCTCTGACGACTAGTCCTCTGCTAATGAAATACCCGCAAACAACCCCCTTCTCTTCCTCAACAGGGCATTCGTGCAGAACCCCTTCTTTCAATGTCTTGCCATTCTTCATGTGCAGCTAATTACGAATCTAAATCAGTCTTGTCTGTACACCAATCCCAATGGCTAATTCGGCTCTTAAGCCTGGAGCCTGGAACCCCTTAAATCAGTTAACCCTCACTCTGGCCTTGCATTCAGGCTTTTGTAGGTAAGTACAATGTACACCATTCTTCTTGGTGGCTGCTTGAAGGGCTTTCCCCTTGCTTAATTGGAAGGTTGTGCTCGACTAACTTCTCGCTTTCCTTCTTAAATGAATGGGCTTGTCAAGCTTTCGTCTCAATTCATATCTAGCTGCGAGTAATTTCATTTCGACTTTTCTCTCCTACCAAAGCAGGTGGCCTCACCTTCTTCCTCTTATCTTATGCAAATATGCAGTTTAGTTCTTATTCCTAATGAGTGAGGAATTTTTTATTCAAAGAAAGGCTCCGTTCCTTCAGGCCTTTGAAAGAAGCCAAAATAGGATGCTTTTTCTAGGTTCCGAAAGTGCTTATTCCGCCTTGAGGGGCGATGGACGGTATTCCAGAGGATCAGACTTGATCAGTTCAGGCTATGGAAGTTTCGATCTTCCCATCAATCTATCTTTGAATTCGATAGCCTGTCACGTCCTGGTAAGCGATCATCAACTTCTTTCGATCTTGAATGCTCTGTTCCGCTCCTTGATTACTTTCTGGGATGACAGCAAGTCTTCTCCCCATTGGTGAGATTGATCCCCTCCTTTGTTCTTTGTCCAGCTACTCGGTCAATGAAGATGGAAAGGTAGTGAAGTAACCCTAAGGTTCGGTTCGGTGTAGAGATAAAGTACAGTAGGCCATCACTGGCTCTTCCCCTCGGATTCTTTCCTTCGGCTTCACTTTCAACCTTCCCTACCCCTTTCGACGCAGCAATGAGAGCAGCAGGGACGGAGCGCTTGACCTTTACCTCTTGGTAGAGGAGTCTCTTCTTATTTTAGGCTGGCACGGTCTTAGAATGTACGATAGAAGTGCGGACTCAAAGTAGTTTAGCGGGAGAAACCCTGTGGGATAACGGTTCTTTGAAGGAATACCTCTCTTTCTAACTGTCTTGCGAATCTTGCTTGAAAGCTTTCACGTGGAAAATGGAGAATGTCAATAGGCATTCGAACTCCTTTTTCTTTTTCGTAGGAAGGGTACACGTCCAGCTTCAATAAGATTCGCGGACATCCGCTTTAGCAGACGATTTTTCCACTTTCATTAGACGTTCTCCTGGCTTTCGCGGAAGAAAAGCAGTTGGTAAGATTCTAGGTAAGAAAGAAGCCAATGCCCCTAGTATCAGGAAGAGGCTATTAGGAATCCCTATAAGAAGAGAATCGATGCCATCTCGTCGTTCGGCTCCTTGAATCTGTTCGTGGGCATTTTCCTTATAATTTTGATTAACGTCCTTTGCTACGCTTTCTCCTGCTCTTATTGGAATCTAAGTCTATATAGAATAATAGATATGTCAAATAGCTTCTTCGAAGCATTCTTCCTAATACCGGGGATTCCCCAAAAGTCACTTTCACACTTGGATTCGATGGTGCGTAGCGTAAAAGACCCGCAGCATATTCGTCGCAAACAGGGGATTTGCCCACTAAGAGCCCATCATTTGCCCGAGATTAGTGAGTCATATGCCGAATGCCGAAAATGGTCTTCATTCTAGAACGAATATGCCATGCCTTAGAGCAGTTCAGTTCCTTGTCCGATTCTCTCTCTCTCCTTGGCCCTAGACTGCTTTCTTACTCGTGAAAAGGTTTTTGGCAAGATAAGATGGATAGGATTTCTGACTTCCTATACCTAACAAATAGGGCATGAGGGCTTCAAGCCTATGATAAGACAGTCCTGTCTCGATCCTTTTTCTATTTCTTTCTTCTTTTTTTCTATTACATTACTGGTTACGGCGAGAAAGAAGATCCTAACAAACGGCGCTGCTCATTCATCGTTTCACAAGAGTCAAGCAAAGAAAAAGAAAGGGTACGAGCAGAATTGAACCGATGATTGACGGTCTGACCTTACAGGGCGTGACTCGTCGTCCTTAAAGCACTAAGTTATTTACAGATCTCATCTAGCGCCCTATCTATCTTTATCTTTCTCCTCTCGAGAACGGTAACAGGGTTTGATCGATAGCAACAAAAACATCGGAATAAGGAAGATCAGCCTACCACACCCGCACAGTTTAGGATAGTGGTGAACTTGTTAATAACTACTTTGTCGGAGATGCATTCTTTTCTATTGGCAGAGATAGAGTGGGCACCAGGTTTTTCCTCATCGACAATGAGTTACACTGCTTAAAATAAGAGCCCAATGAGTTGGAGTGGAGAGTAACCAGCTCTCTTTTATATACGAATAAAGATCAGCCTTATCGTTTGGGGACATCATTGGCTTCATTCCTATCCCAACTGTCGAATCCAAAGCCTAAGCCTAAACCGCCTTTAACTCGTTTGCAAACAATAGAATGGCATTCAGGAGTTGAATCAAATCAGCAAGGGACGAGAGAAAAGATAAGGCATTCGAGCAAACCAAAGAGCTCCTTATCGAGCTGCCTAAGAGGGCATTCGATTCGTGAACAGCTGATACGAGAGCTTATGGTGCGCATTTTCGTTGAAAGATAAAAGATAAATGAATTTATTCCCCGCTCCATTGGCTTACGAAAAGGTTTTACAAACACCAGACATTGGTAAAAGAACTAATCGTAATACTTGGGGTTACCCATACCACTCATACGGACAAGCTTCGGATTAGGATCGGGTTACCTTCAGGTGCTCCTTATTAATAGTGACACGTGAGAGATCTTACCTTTATACCCGAAGTTATACAAAAGGAACAACTCCCATATTGTCACTATATTCTGGGCATTTATCCCTTGCAGTAGCGACACAGTCAGCACAGGCTTTATACGAAGTAGAAGAGAGAAAGTCCTATCTTTCGAGTTACTAAGCATCTCGATCTAGTAAAATAGCAAATTAGAAACTTGGGGGAAAGACTCCTGAATAGCTAAAGCCAAAGAAAGACCAGTAATGACATACTCTACAACGAGTAGAAAAGAAAGAGCCTCAACAAAAGAGTCTTGCTTGCCATTATATTCTATATCAGAGTTCAGGCTGCTCAATCTATTGGGAGAAAGGTCAACCACTATCTTCCCAGGAGCATTCATGGTAATAGCTTGCTGTTTAATAGACTATAGGGGGTATTCTAAGATAATCCATGCGCTACGCACCTCAACTAGTTCTATTCTTGGTATCTCGAAATAAATGTCTTCCTAGCGGATAGAAAGATTAGAGTCCCTAGAGGAGAGATAGACTTTCATTAGTTCCTTTTCCCGCTACTCCTTTTGTCTTGGAGGAAGGGAGTTGGATAACAGAGATCAATGTGAAGGTCCAAGCAATTAAACTGCGGATAGAACCCAGAAAACTGACGAGCCACTTGAGTATTGATCTTCGCCTCCATCGTTACTCTTCAACAGTGAAAGTAAAGAGTCTAGAACCTATACACTCTTTTCTAATAGCTTTAGTTAACCGCCATCTCGAGTTATAAGCCTAAGTAAGAGCAAAGAGAACTCAGGAGAACCAAGAACTGAGAGAATTGTTGATGCCACCGCACCGAGAAAGAAGAGTGGAATTAATGATTTTTGAAAAAGAGGGCTAGGTCTAGCCAAGGATTTAGTCCTTTTCTTTTGGATCTGCTACTCGACCCGTGTTCTGTTACAGCTTTGCCTAGCGCTTCGTCCGCTGAGAACATTCAATTCACTCAATCACTACTAAATGAAGTTGTAACGCTTTCCTTTCACTTTAACCCTACGCTGAAAGTGATTCTAAAGATTCTAAAAAAGATACCAAGCCGGAGATGGAATGTAAAAGCCAGGAATGGAATGAGTTGCGTGGCATGAGCTACTCGATCTCAGCTAACAAGGATAGAAAGGGAACCAGACTCATAGATAGGCGTTTCAAACTAACCAATAGGAAGAGGAATCAAACCAGCTCGACCAGAAGACTTCGAATTCTTACACCTACCTTGGATAGTATGAGCGGTAGAGCCTATCGCCTATCTATAGGCTATAGGATTCATACCTCCCTCCTGGAAATAAAAAGTAATATCCTTTTTCTGTACCATTTTTTCACTTCCTTAAAGGCATGTAGAAAATCTTCTTACAAAGAGGGTGGGTAATCCAACTACTCTTTAAGCATGACATATGGAAAAGACTTCACCTGCATTCATTAATTAATCAAATCACAAAGTGTCGAGCCTCCAGTTTAGTAAATTACAGAGAAAAAAAAGTCTAGTTTTAATTAGGATAGGAGCTCCTATAACAATAGAATAAGCAGTGCATTCAACAGATATGAAGTTAGGTTAGCCTTACTATCAGAACAGAGTTGGTTTGGAAAGAGATTCAAAGACTCGGCTACCATACCTCTCCTTTAGTCTTATAGTTTTCACTAGGACTGAGTCAGAGCACACAACAAGCAGTGAAGTCCACATCTTCGGCGCAAGAGCAGCTGCGGCTAGGAATGAGAAGGGCGATGGATTAGCTAGGGAACATTTCTGTGGACGAGCTGGTAGCTAGTTCCAGAGATCAATAAGGTCGACTTGCTATTGTTCGAAAGCAGAGGATATTCGTGCCCAAGCACGTGCAAGTATCGTGGCACACTTGCAGAAGCGGAATGGTCCCAGCCTCCGACTTTGATTTTAACCTTTGCATACGCGGAAAGAGTGCTTGAAGATGAAAAAAGGCCTGACTCATAATTATAATAAGGGGCGGAGATGGCGCCAGTCTTTAAATAACTCTAATTAAGCTATTTCCTCCACGGGGGCGAGGATGGTACTGAACTAGTCCCAATTTTAATTGAAATTGAATAATGCGTTCCTTCAGTTTAAGATGAATAAAGGGATTCGGGGCATTACCGTTCATGGGTGAAGTAAGGCCAGAAGTAAGAATAGCTAACTTTGCTTTAAGCTTTTATTTCCCTGGTCTTTATTTGAATTAAAGTAAAGGGCGCTTTTTAATTAAGAGTTAGAACTCTAAGATTAAGTCCAGTCTAAAATAGGGCACCCGCGAAGAATAGGCAGAAGATTCAGCCTAGTCTTTTTTGAGTGAATCCCGAAGCAGCTTACGCGCTCTCTCCAAGCAAAGGAGTTTTTTATAAAGGAGTTAAAAGTGGGCTCTCTCTTTTTCGAGTGGATTTACCTGTTGTAGATTGAAAGTTCCCCTAGAACTAGAGGGGTAATTCTCTTGATGAGGCGAAGGCTTTAACCTACTTAAGCTTGAAGAAAAGGGTCAACCCAGCTAGATATATACAGGATAAGTAGCCCATACTCTTCCTATGGAGAGGATAGGATGTCACTGGATGTAATGCCATTGGCCATTGTTCTTATCGGGATAGGCAGGCTAGCAAAAAATATTGTGAAATCTTCCCCAACAGAATAATTTCATATGTAAATGTTGGTCAATTCACTCCAACTGCCATAAAAAAAGTATCAAATGACTGTTTAAAACTGAGCTTCACTTCAATAATATACTTATCTCTTACGGACTTTCACAATCTTTTTAGGCTTAGGCTTGGATTAATATCCTAGCATATAACATCTAAATAGTCAATTTATAATTTATAAGCATAGTATTGAATAGGGGAATTCAAATGTTTAGAATCCCTTCCCTAACAGTTTAATTGGGATTTCTTTTTTTGATTGTAGGTAAGCTACCTCTTTGTTAGCGCAGCACCCTTTCCACCGCCCTTTCAATTCAACAGGAACCAACCTGCATTTTTTCTTTGGTGTAGATCCTTTATTGTCCTTTATTGAGCTATTGGCTCAGTAGCAAAATGAATAGAAGTTCTCGATTCAGCTTCCGACCTCAGGAAAAAAAAACCTCTTCATGCTCTTCCTTCTATCTCCTAAAAAAGAGTGCAGTTCCACCCGCGTTTGAAGGCGAGTTATTTGGAGCTTCATTCTCGCATCTCACATATTGGAAAAGGTAAACTTAAAATAAAAGAAAAGGGCAACTCAGTCAATAGACAAAGAAAAAAAGAATATGTTACCAAAAAAACAATCCAATGTTTGTCTTTCTAAGGATTGATTTTCCTTGTCGTAGTTCATATTCATATTAAAAAAGAAGAAGGCAGAGGTAAACTCCCCAACTCGATCAATGGGTGCTCATTGGTCTTCTTGAGACTCCCCAACTGCCGCAGCTTTCGATTGGGGGAGCCTCGAGCATCCAGTATATGACATTAAGGAGTATTCCCCAATGGAGTAGTCAACTCATAGAACAAGCATGTAAGCGAAGCAAGAAAAAGGCTTTCCATTTTTTTTTTTAGATTTTTTTTTCTGGTCAACGGTACACACTTCTCTTTTTTTAATTTTTTTATTCCATTCCCGGTGATCCTGTCACGCTAAACACAAATCTTTCTTTTCATTTTATATATCCCATGGGCGTATAGACGAAATAGAAATTTGAACTAAGTAGGTTTCGAAATGAAATAGCCCATTAAGTAGAGGAGTCAACGGCGCGCACACGCAGTACATGTGGCTCTTTGAATAAAAACTGTTGCTCTTGTTGGTATACAGGCCGGCTAATATAATAGTATGGGAAATATGGGAAAGAGGAGTAGACAATCTGGGAGGTACAGGCCCGGCCCGGCGCACGAAGCAGGAGGAAATCGGTACCCCGCGAGGCTGGCGAAGTCGGCACAAGAAGTAGGCGGAGTAGAGGCAGTTCAATAGCAGTTGTAGGGCACAGCACAGTAGTTGCTGTTCTCTTCTCTGTTGCATAGGCATAGATGGGGTAGGCAACTCAAGCAAGACAGAACTACAGAACTAACTAAGCAGTAGCCACCTGAAGACAGAAGAGCACCTGAATAAAGAGCCAACCACCAACCAATCGCCCTGTAGTTTTCTTCGCTGGAGCGCAGGTTTGGAACCCTATTTTACTAATAATAAGAAAGGGGCTTGTTGAAGCTATGAAGCATCTTAGAGTATTCCATTCCGTTTTTCAGCTGGATCCGGGCCTTGCTATTGTTCGGCCTGAAAAAACTGTATTTAATTTAGTAGACAGAGAGGGGCTTTTTTCGAAAGGCTATCAACGTATACGTATATAGATAGAGTGAGTGTGCGTGCAGGGTGTAGGTGTACCACTTACGAGAAAGAACCCCAAGTCAGTAAAGTAGTTAACCAAACACAAGTAAGTAGTTCGTCAGTCCTTCCTCCGACGCCTCCCGTTCATTCTTCTTCATTTCATCATGTTTGTTGTGTTGTTCCGTTTATAGGTCCCAAGCCCTTCTTAGAAAGCCCTCCTCCCTCTCCTTAAGTAAAAAAAAAAGAAGAATGCTGCTTTTTTTTCGAACATTGTAAGAACCTTTCTAACTGACACTCCAGTCATAATGCCACCCACGTCTTTTTTTTTTCTTTTGAACAAAGAGGCAAACGCCTGAATAATCCTAATTTTTTGTCCTTTTGATTTGAGTCCATAATGACTGGCAGGTTTCATTAATGAAAAGAAAAGCGGAGGCCCGCCATCTGCTAGCATTGTGGTTTGAAATCGATTCTTTATCAATGGCCCACCCTTTCTTTGAACCTTGTCAATGATCGAACTTAAAGATATGAACTGAGTGCCATTTGATGAGTAACTGAGAACAAGGGAGAGGGATATAGAAAGGATGAAGTAATGAAAGAGGAAGTCATTGCTAGTAGTAACGACTTGTTACGATCCATTGGTTCATATAGAATCCATGTCCTAGGTGTATCAAAAAACATTCTTTTCGCTAAGCGTATATAATAAAATAGAGTGAAAGAGTCCACCCCGAAACCAAGGGGGTACTAACTAACAGCTGAGTCCTCTCCGAACCGCAAGAGATAGTTGCCCATCATACGGCTCACCAACTTCACTTGCCTCTATGGGGGGCTCGCTCCGGGCAGGTTCGGATCACTTACAATACACAGCTCTACGAAGGAAGGGGTTGGGTTAGGAACGTTTTCAATATGATTTTTTTTCCCGTATTTGTTCTATGAAAAAATGCGAGACGAAAAAGGAACCCATCTTTTCGACCGGGAAATGCGAGTCTGTTTTGTCAACTTTCTCCATCCCCCTCTATCAAAATGATCAAAAAGGAACGTAGTCTTTCTTATTCCCGTGTTCGATCTCTTCCATCTCTGCCTCGCTCCTTGTCACCTATGTTGAAGAACCTGTAGAGAATGAAGAGGAGCCAAGGATCTTCCTCTCAACAGTGCTTCTCGAGGCTCCACTCTCCCCCCTGAATAAGTAAGGCCTCCTTAGCCTGGGGGGGATAAGGAATAAGGATTGAAGCCCCTTAGCTCTGCCAGGCACTGGACAGGGGTTAGCTCTGTAAATGTGTAGAGCCAAGTGTAGTGTGGTATAGTAGTAGGCACTTCTAGGCCCCTTCCCGGCTACTGGATCACTCCAGTGCTTTGGGTACTACGGACCCTCTGCCATCCATTGCAGCAGAGCCGTTTCATGAGCGGGGGGGCTAAGCGCAGTTCTTTGAATCAAACGGTGAATGAAATCGATTTTTTTTTTAGATATTCAAATATAAATCGGATAGGATAGATGGATGGATCTATCTTTCTATTCATATATATTACTAAAAAAAAATGGATTTATATAGTTAAGTAGCGTAGCAAGAAGCCCCAAATCCTTGATTTGACCAGGAAAGACTGCACTGCTTTGGGCCCAGGAAGCGAAGGGAATGAGCTCGGCTGCTTCTCCTCCACACTTATTTTTCTCCGTGCCCGTTCCGCATGCGCTTCGCGCGCCATTGGCGCTTTGTTCTCCTCTTATTCTTCATTGGACGGTCCGGATGGACTTCGCCGTTCTTTCCCAACTAAAATAGAAAAGGTATTTTCAAATCGAGATGTCGATTCGTTTTCCGCCCCCAATGAGATGGGGAATTTGTAACCCCCTTTTTATACTTTTCTAATTTTTGGCCCTTCATCTTTCTGAATCGAGGCCCAGCCTGGCTCGCGTCGTTCCAACAACCGGCGGGGAGCATCTCAGTATACGATCGCGCGCAGTAACTGGGAGTCCTATTACACCTAAGGCCAACTTCAATTCACCAAACCAAGGTTCATCTCGTGTAGTGATTGTGGACTCGTACAAGGATATTGAGTAGACGTTTGATGTATCAGACTCGACCCTATCTTTCGTAGCATGCATTCCCATCCGTGTCGCAACTGATTCGGTAAGCTACGTGTCCGGTGCACGGAGAACTGCCTTCGGTCCCCCAAACTGACTTACTCGTGGCAACCTTCCGGCCGCCCAACGACCTATAACGCTAGTCACTACTCCCACTGGGGCTAGGAAGTAAGCCCCACAACCCAAAGCGGCGAAGAACAAATAGAATTTGCTACAAAAGCCGGCTAACGGGGGTATTCCTGCGTATGAGAACATAGTAATGGAGAAGGTAATAGCCGAAATAGGATTCGTTTTGGCTAGAGCGCCCAAATCCGCTATATATTTGACACGGGTTTGCCGTAATGCTAAAACTATGGCGAATGCATCTATCGTCATTAATGCATAAATAAAGATACCAATTAGTAGTGATTGAATTCCTTCTATGGTTCCACATGAGAACCCAGTACGAATATAACCTACATGTCCAATTGAACTATGAGCTAGAGGTCTTTTTACTTTCGTTTGGGCCATGGCGGCCAGTGCTCCTAAGATCATAGAAGCAATGCTGCAGAAAAAGAAGATTTGTTGCAATGTAGCTCCATAGGAACCATAAATAGAAACACGTGAAATATTAGCAAAAATAGAGATTTTAGGCGCAATAGAAAGGAATGCTGTAACGGGGGTGGGTGAACCCTCATAGATATCAGGTGCCCACATATATAGAGTCAAAAGAGATATGGAGTCCGAAGGGGAGGGGGGTTTTCTTCGGGGCTCGAGAGATGGAATAGATAGGGCCCCACAAGTTTTGAATTCGCCGCTGGGGAATTCACACGAAAGGGAACGAGGAATTTTCAACGAAAAAAGTGCTCTCT